TGCAAAACAACCGTAAGCAATTGAATGAATATCATCCTGAAAGAGGAATGGATGTGAAAAACAATCCCGTTCAATTTTTAGTTTCTCTAATTCTTTCTGAAAATAACTGAGTCCAAATTGCAATCCGCGCGACATTCTCGTGTTAATAGCCTCTCATTGTGTTGTGTTCTTGTGTGAGCCAACCAATCCTGAAGGAGTGTGCGGATCGTGCGAAGCACCTAAGCGCACCGACGAAATGATATCCCCAGCTCTCTCTCCTTTTATATTTTTTTTCTAAAAATTTCGAGGGATGGATCGAATCCTGCCTTTAATTTGTTTATCCTTCGAATCCTTCATTAGTTACTGCCTTTTGCGTTTCTTGTTCCACTTGATCCCGGTTAGCCAGGATTTTAAATATTTCAAATCATTCTCCTCAAAAAAATTTTTTATCGATAGATAATACGCCTTTCCATTTCTGAAAGCATTTACTTTAACTGGGACGAAAAATGCTATATAAACATAAAATGCCAAGATGAAAGATGGGTAGTACAAAAGCATTTGCAATGCCATAGAAATGAGGTTCACAATCTAATCCTCCTTATTATTAAAGCTATTCGTTAGAATTCCGATCTCTTCAACCAATAACTCTTGCCCGTCCGGGCGAGCAACAAGCGGTTTCTGTTACTTCATCTTTCTTTTATGGGAAAGGCTTAGTAGTCGAAAAATGTGACTGAGTTTATTCCTTCCGCAGATCGTACAGACTTCCCAACTGGACTTTTCCCTCGCCGAGATCGGCGATTGAATGTAATTGGTTGATGAGTGACTGTTATTTGAGAGTCCCTCCCCTCCCATTCGCTTTGCAAATATTCTTGCAATGTGCTAAAAGTAAACGTAGGTGTCAGGACAAAAGGATCCGGTCCGGGCGTTATTCTTCATCATTTTGGTTCGTGTTGTTAGCAACCTTTTCTTGGGAGCCACGCGTTAATATGTGGCAATCCGATTAGCTGTTACCGGACGGAGTAGAATCCTGCTCTCTTTCTCTTTCTAGCATGGAACGCTTCGCATTAAAAGAATCTTTTTCAAGAGGGACGTGCATGTACATTTCTAGAGGAACCGGCAACTTGCAAAGCACCAATATGGGTTGGTCCAGCATACATCCAATACGCTTATTTAATAAATCCTTTATCCATATCTATAGATATGTATGTATCCCTATACGAGATACAATAATAGATGTTACCTCTTTTTGTTTTCATTTTTGCACAACAATGAATCTGGAGCCACGTCCGGCTTTTCATCGTCAAAGGCTGCCTCTCAGTTTACCGATCTCCCCGCGTTGCCCTACCCGCGTGCAAAACAAGGCATGGTGGGTACTCCCACCTCCATAGGATCTGGGACGGGAGGATTCGAACCTCCGAATGACGGAACCAAAACCCGCTGCCTTACCACTTGGCCACGCCCCATAAAGGGTTCGTACTTCGACTATCTCAAGGTTCGACTCCCGTGTCAACCCAACCGACCTGTCCCCACAAGACCATATCATGGTAATTTACGAGGGGGCAAAACAACAGAAAAAAAATTTTGCCTTGATTCGATCGCATAAACAGAATACAAATTATCCCGATTTTTAGTTGAGATTCGATTGGGTGAGTAGCGTGGGATCGCAAATGCAGGTAGGACTGGACAAGTCGTCTATTCATACTATCTGATAAAAATAAAATTTATAATAGTATGTATTTGATAAACCGACCGATGCTTGCTGATCGTCACTTTGTAACAAAATCTCTTGTCAATGGAGAAGGAAAATGACAGTTCCACTTAATAGCTATCTCGAAAATTTTATCCAATTAAATAACGTTTCTCTTGCGAAATTGCCAGAAGCTCACGCCATTTCTGATCCGGTTGTCGATGTGATGCCAGTCATACCAGTTTTTTTTCTTCTTTCAGCTTTTGTATGGCAAGCCGCAGTAAGTTTTCGGTAGTGAATCCCTCCCCCAACTGGGGGATACCCTTGTTTTATCAATCCCTTTCATTTCGAACTGTTCCTTCTATCCTTTTGAAACAATAAAAAAAAAAAAAAGAAATCCCTTTTTATTGCATTAAATGCAAAAATCTCCGTAAATTTTTATATAGTACAGTTATCGGGAACATACGTGAGTATATGTCAACCTCAATTATGATCAGGGAGATTGGGTCATGCTTACCCTCAAATTACTTGTTTATACAGTAGTTATTTTCTTTGTTTCTCCCTTTGTATTTGGATTTTTATCGAACGATCCTGAGCGTAACCCCGGTCGTAAGGAATAGAGCATTACCAAAAATGACGATCAAGACCGATTTGATGAGATAATCAAATTCATAATTGGGAGAGAGAGGGATTCGAACCCTCGGTACATGGATTTTGTACGGCGGATTAGCAATCCACTGCTTTAGACCTCTCGGCCACCTCTCCGATTTCAATAATTTTATTGAATAGATTAGCACGGAATCGATGCACAGAGCTATACCGGATACCCAATAGGCGGTATACAGACTCAAAGCATTTTTGAGGTGAGATAAATCAGATTCACACAATACAATAATGAGTTTCTTCTCATCGGGTGTCTTTAACGCGTAAAAAATAAAAATTAGATTATTAACCAGTCTTCTACTTCAAGGTACAAGGAGAGGGGGTTTCTTCATTTGAATCAGCTGCAATAGAATTTTTTTTTTTCAAAAATTGGATAGATAAACGGTCTGGAAAAAAAAAAAAGAAGAATTCTTGCACCCAAGAAAGAAATGTGTTTAAAAATAGTTGATTAGAATAAGGAACAGCCGTCATACGTGAGACTAAAACTGCTGTTCGGCTTCCCACTCCCCTTTTTTTGTTTTTGCTTCGCGAAACGGAGATGAAAACAGGTTAGACGGAACATGTGAAGTTAGTTCCTAAAATAATTATCTATTTGGATTATATAGGATTGTATTATATAGGACTGAATGTGTTTGATTGATGCTGCCGGAATTTTCCAAGAATTTTTGTTAGGGAGATACTATGAACATAGAAATTGTTGTGCAACTCGCTGTTCTGGCGTCGATAGCAGTATCAGGACCATCAGTAATTGCCTCACTAGCAATTAAAAAGGGAAATTTGTAGTTTCACCAAACTAACTGGGTTCATACTCAAATACAAATGGATTTGCGAATTCTAGATCATGGTGCAAGCGGAGGATGGATAACCCCTCCGCAAAAGACTCTTGCATTGCTGATTAGTATTGACACAAACAGCTTTCACGCCCTAAAATGCTTATAGGGCGGGTATGGTTTAGTGGTAAAAGTGTGATTCGTTTTTAACAACCGGTTTGGTTTTAAAAAGTGGTATTCGACCCTGTTAGAGAATCCTCTTCATGGATCGCATATTATAAACCCTCTTTGATATCCGATTCTTGCTGCACCGACACCCAAGACTGGTTGTTCGGGGTTGCAAAGCAGAATTGATTTGAAATTTAAAGATTTCAAGGTAATTGTTTAAGACTCTATGGATAGGGATCCAATGTATTCATTTCATCGTCACTAAACACAGATATGACAATCTGTCACAATGGTCGTGAAAACTTTGGTTCCGGTTTGCCGCAACCAACGAACCCGAAAGATTCATACCACGACTTGGGGAAAGATGCTATCCTAAGGATTCCATCGACTGGGAATAAAGAACGAATTAAGTTAAAAAGAAAGCATCCGTATCATTTTTCGATGTTCTTCGTGCGAATGTGACATCTGTTGATCTTGCTGTGTTGGAAAACCGTTGGTTGCAACAACAGCAAAAGCATTCTTTTTTAAAAGGGATCATCTAGGAAGTGTATTAATTCATGCAGGACATTCATACATAAGGTGTGAAAGAAACTGACGTAGGTGTCAAGAACAGAACTTTCCATAAATATATAATTGCGAGTATTCGAAGTATAACCAATATACCAGGGAGTTAAAAATCCGAATAGGAATATCAAAAAATAGAATCTTCACTTTTAGTTTATTCTTTTCTTTTTAAGCAAAAAGAAATGGAACTACAAAGTCTATGTACTGGACTCGGGCGGAGTCTCACTCGCCATCAGGGGACAACCCTTTTTTGTTTTGTCGTTCTGTTCGGTAAAGGAGCCGAATGAAGAGAAACTTTCAAGTTCGGTTCTGAATTAGAGATGTTAAAAACATAAATTAGCATCGACTATAACCCTTAGCCTTCCAAGCTACTGATGCGGGTTCGATTCCCGCTACCCGCTAGTCAGATCGGTCATATCGACCGATCTAAATGATTTTTAGCCACCCATTGTAAAATTTTGATTGATTAGTAGATTTATAAAAGTCTGTGTCATAAACAGTCTACGACAGTCTACGGTTGGTGGCTTTTGTGCATTTATGAAAAGTCGGCCGGGTGACCGGTGGCCCCGACCGGTGGCCCCCAACACCTAATTGCGTCTATCGGAACAACGCTCATAGTCTAATGGATAGGACAGAGGTCTTCTAAACCTTCGGTATAGGTTCAAATCCTATTGGGCGTAATTCGATTGTCTCAAAGAGGATTCGTAGCAAAAGCTTGGAGTCACTCTCTTTGTCGATTACGACTTAACGCGCTTGGAATTCGAAGGACGAATAATCAATTTTTTTGAAGCAGAAAGGGTTCAGTATACTCCTTGATGGCTTCCTTCAGTAAAGATTCCGCCTGTTCTGTCAACGTCTTGGTGGAACGAACAATTTCACCAAATTGCGGTTTATTGGTTAGTATATACTCGCGCAATTGAACCAGAAATCGTTTGACTTGCTCTACCCTTAATACGTCTGAGTATCCGTTAACACCAGTATGAATAGTCGCTGCTTGTTCCTCCACTGATAGCGGAGCCGATTGGGTTTGTTTCAACAATTCGCGCGATCTTTGACCCCTTGCTGACTGATTCTGAGTCGCCTTATCGAGATCAGAAGCAGATTGTGCAAAAGCTTCTAATTCTGCAAATTGAGCCAATTCCAATTTGGGTTTACCAGCCACCCGTTTCATCGCTTTGATTTGGGCTGCAGGGCCTACCCTAGACACTGAAATTCCCACATTAATTGCTGGTCGGATACCAGCATTGAATAGATCTGCTGACAAAAAAATCTGTCCATCAGTAATAGAAATTACATTGGTAGGAATGTATGCTGAAACGTCTCCGGCTTGGGTTTCGACAATAGGTAAGGCAGTCATACTTCCTTCGCCTAATCGAGCATTTGATTTGGCTGCTCTTTCCAATAAGCGGGAATGTAAGTAAAAAACATCTCCCGGATATGCTTCTCGACCGGGTGGTCTCCTTGGCAATAAAGACATTTGTCGATAAGCCTGGGCTTGTTTTGAAAGATCGTCATAAGTAATCGAAGTGTGCTGCTTTCGGTACATGGAGTATTCGGCCAAAGCTGCTCCGGTATAGGGAGCAAGATATTGCGAAGTAGCCGGCGAATCAGCCGTTTCAGATACTACTATGGTGTATTCCATAGCGCCGCGATCCTCAAATGTGTTTACCACTTGCGCCACGGAAGAGGCTTTCTGGCCGATGGCCGCATAGACACAAACAACATTTTGATCTTTTTGATTTAAAATGGTATCTATAGCAACCGCCGTCTTACCCGTCTGTCTGTCTCCAATTGTCGGTTCTCTCTGGCCTCGACCTATGGGAATCATTGAATCAACGGCAATGAGACCTGTTTGCATCGGTTCATACACGGAACGTCTCGAAATGATTCCCGGAGCAGGGGATTCGATCGGTCTCGACTCAGAAGCTGGAACCTGACCCTTACCATCGATGGGTTGGGCTAAGGCATTCACCACACGGCCCAAAAAAGATTCACTAACTGGTATTTGAGCAATCTTGCCCGTTGCTTTCGCGAAGCTCCCCTCTTGTATGGTGAGACCGTCACCCATTGGCACAACTCCAGCATTATCAGATTCCGGATTCGAGGCGATGCCCGCCGTACCATCCTCAGATTCCACTGACTCACCAGCCATTACTTCGTTGGGACCGTAAATGCGAGCAATTCCATCCCCGACTTAGGGTACGGTACCAGTATTAGCAGCTTCCGCTTCTGGAACATACCCCTCTGTCTGCTTGCGTATAACACTGCTGATTTCATCAGGCCGAATGTTTGTTACCGTTAGCATCTGCTGCATATTTATGAAGAATAGGACCCGTGGGAACTAATCGGTTGTATTCCCCATACCTCCTAGCAGGCCAATATGATAATCGATCATGCGCAAATGTAACTCGTTATCCAAACGACTATTCAAATCCTTCAGGGATCTTTCGGGGGCAAGGCGGGCTATTTGCCGTCGAACCTGTTCAACTGCTCGTCGCTTTTCAAAGCGAATAGTGGAATCCCCATCATTTTCAAATGTTTTTAAGTCTTCATCTGCCGCATTGACGAGATCCTGCTTCTCCCTCTCCATCTGCAAAAGACCGTTTGCACGAATTCCATTAGCCTTTAGTCCTGCTTCTTGTAAACGAGTATTGGCCTTTTCAAGCTTGTCAACGGCTTCTTCGTATCGCTCTTCTGCGTCATGAATAGTATCGGGGATTGTTCTTTTGCGATTCTCTAATAGATTAATCGATGAAAGTGGATTGTACACCTTTGATTTTTGTAGATTCACAATCTCTTCCCAAACCGAACATGGATCTTTCGAACCATTCGGCTTTCCCGTCCCGATCATCCGATTGGATAACAAGTCGAATGCCTCTAGGGCCTGCCATCTCTGCATCCCTTTTTTATTCTTCTCGTTTTGCTCATTACAAAAACGATGATGTACCTCCATGAGAAATAGGATGAATTGGGGGCTCTCCCGGGTAATCGTCCTATCGGTAAAGTCACTTTTTCCAACTAATAAATCTCGTGACACATATAGGTCATCCTTCCATCAATCGGAGGATAAGATCCAGTAACCATTGTCCGATCTAACACCGGTTCATTCGAAGTTTGGAAGAACGAAACTCCCTCGGATACGAGTGTTGCATACCGAGTACATTTTTCACCCTGCTTTGGTATCTTCGTTGGCTGGGGAATTGAAATCCGATAAGACTACATTGATTTGAAACAAATTTGACCGTATTAATAATATTCCCGAATCAGCCGATGGACTAAAGTAAAGATGTGAGTTTCCAAGCGGTTGCGCGAAATGCTTTGTTTCTTGCATAATACTAGATTATTTGCAAGTAATTCGTCGGGTTTTTGCATTTCCTATCATCCCAAATACAACTGGAAGAATCCAATCGTTTCACTCAGATACGTGACTCGCACACACTCCCTTTCCAAAATGAATTAAGACACCCAGAACCACAATCAGGTTAATCAAGTTTGTATCCAAAATATTATCATTCCAACCAAAACTTGCGGCTAGGGTCCAATAGTTTTGGAAATCGTCGATGTTGCCTACACTTCCCATGCTTCCTCCTTTCTTCCTTCCCCTTGCGGGATTCACGACAATCGTGTATGACTCTGAGTATAACTTGGTGTAGAATCAAAAATACGCTAAAGATTTTGTAGAAGAATAAAGAAAAATAAGAAGAGAATTAATAGTCAAGGAAAAGGGATTTGTTTTTCAGGCTTACCCCCCCCCCCTTAAAACTTCCCCCTTAATTCCCCCTTAAAGGGACAAAGTAGAATCAAACAAAGGGATTTGCGGATGATGATGCCGGAGCTGCAACTAACCCATGAATTGTCGAGGCTTCCGTAAAAGCTGAACTCAGTGGTGATGTACCTCGGGTCTTACCCTCTGCCTCTGGTTGTCTCGCAATACCCTCTACTGCCTGACCCGCGGCGGTTCCCTGACCGACGCCGGGGCCAATAGAAGCGAGTCCCACAGCTGATCCAGCAGCGATGACGGAAGCAGCAGAAATCAAGGGGTTCATATAAATATCCTCCTAGGTTGTGATTTGAGTAGTCTCAGCACGGCAAGAACCTTCCTTTAATTGCAAATGAAACACTGATTCTTTAGAGACGTAATCAAAAGGGTGCATCAGCTGTCAATCGTTCCATCTTACTAGAGAGTTTGTGAATAGTCAATTGATAATTCTTTGAAAGCGGAGAATCCCTCCTCATTAACCACTCCGTCTTTCGTTCCGATTCTACCCCATTCATTAGAAACAAGAGTGTTTTGAGTTGCACGCTTCTGCATGACTCCATGGGAAATAAAGAAGCATCACTGTAAATCCGACTTTCTGTACTGGCCTTAGTAGACAAATTGTTATATCCTGATGCTATTGGTTCCCTTACAAGCAGATGATCATAATTTGATCGTATAGTACCTCACAAAGTCACTCATTTTGAATGCGAATTAGCAAATCTCAAAAAGGTCAACTAGTAGAAGTTGAGATAGGTCCACCCTCCATTCCCTACCCCACTGTTTGCGCAGTGAGGTAGAGGGAGTGGAGAGAAAAAAGATCAATAAATCCAATACATTGATATAACAGACTTTTTTTGTCAATTTAACAAGTTAATGACTGGAACCTATCTAGTAGAGCAGCTCGGATGTTTTGGTTTTAGGGTAATCCCTCGTTGAAGGAAAGTAAATCAAACTAATGGTGACCCTCTATGGATTCTCCTGTGTAGGCCGCCGCCGGGGTTGCAAAAATCAAAGCTTGAATTGCACTTGTAAACGATCCTGACGGCATCATAGGGACAGGAACGATTGAAGGTACCGGGGAGACAAGAACAGCTACTACTGATTCATCCGCTAGTATGTTTCCGAATGGACGGGAACTGAGCGATAAGGGTTTGGTAAAATCTTCCGAAGTATTGATGGGCAGCAAGACGGGAGTTGGCTGTATGTACTTACCAGAATAGCTAAGACCTCTTTTGTGCAAACCCGCGTAGAGATACGCTACTGATGTGAGCAAAGCCGATGCAACGGTGGTATTTATATCATTCGTAGGTGCAGCTAACTCTCCATGCGGTGATTGAACGATTCGCCAGGGAATTAAAGCACCTGACCAATTTGGAACAGAAATAGATAAAAACATAGTTCCAATGAAGGGGACCCAGGGTCGATATTCCTCCTCCCCCATTTGAGTCCGGGTTAAATCTCTGATGAACTCGAGGACATACTCAATAAGATTCTGATTACCGGTCGGTATGGCTCGCAAATCGCGAGTAGCCACAATGGATCCGCATAACAAAATAGCGGTTACTACCCAGGAGGTTAAAGGAACTTGTGCGTGAACTTGAAGATTTCCCACTTGCCAGTAGTGATGTTGGCCCACCTCCACGCTTGACACTTGATATGAATCATGAACTTTTTTAACCACTAGGCTGTCGATATGCGTGTTACCCCCTTCCCAAGAATCGATCGAATTAGAATATATTTCATTAAAAAAAATCTTGATTATCCGCCAAATGGTTGAGGACTATGACAGAATCGCATGATATTCCCAAATTGTTTTGAAATAAAGACCGGTTAAGGCACTCAGAATGGTTATTTACCGCTTCCCTCATTCACTGATTCATTTTTTTTAGAATCGTATCGACCTGCACGAATAGCTATTGCTGGTTTGTCCAATACCCAGCGGATGGAGGAACGGGCATCATCATTACTGGGAATTGGAATGTCCGTGAAATCCGGGTCACAGTCGGTATCGACGACACAAATTGTTGGTATACCTAAAACGATACATTCCTGAGGAGCAGTTAATTGTTCATGCTGATCGGTGATTGTTGCAACATCAGGCAAATCTGACATATATTGAATGCCACTCAAATTTTTTTTCAATTTAAGTGATTGTCTTCGCATAATTGCTGCTTCTTTTTTTGGAAGTCGATCGAATTCTCCGGCATCCTCGCCATTCTGTGAAGGTTATAATCTCCGGAGACGTTTTTCGGTTGTGGACCGATTTGTTGGCATACCTCCTAACCACTTTTCATTGACATAATGGCATCGAGAGGTCTTTGCAGTGGACGCAATCAAATCAGATACTTGATCTCGTGTACCTACCGACGAAGATTCTTTTCCCTCCGCTGCTGCGTCAAAAACGAAGTTACAGGCTTCGTGTAAAGGACGAGCTGTCTGAGTCGGATCGATTATATGAACACCCTTTCGTTCAGTAAATATATAAGGTGACATTTTTGGATTCCACTTATGAGTTTGGTGACCAAAATGAACTCCCGATTCCATCATACCTTCCAGATCAATATTCCAATTTTTTTGTTGCGTACTTCCCCCCAGGTACAAAAAACTTTGAATTGATTCTATTCTAGTCGAAGTTGCGGGATCATCACGATCTGCCAACCGAAGCTGCTGGGACTCCGTGGTAACGACTGACAGAGGTTATTTTTTAAAAGTATTTGGGTTACTACTGCCACCACTAGTACTAGTCCGTCATGAAATGATTAAAATTTTGATTTGTCGGTGTCAGACCCCGGGGTGTGCTTTGATCTCCCCCAAATCGAAGGTTCATATCGAAAGCTTGGATCTACCCCATGATTGAGAAAAATGCTCTCGTATGTCTCGAACACATCGTTCTTTATTGCAATAACAAGCAGTTCCTGCTGTTTATCCACAAATTTTTTGTTGAAAATTTTTGGACTCCCGGTTCCAATGGGGACGACATCTCCAAGAATAGCATTTTCTTTCAATCCCTTTGGCCGGTCGGTCCGACCCCGTAGAGCAGCTCTAGCCGGTACGCGAGTAGTCTCTTGAGAACTTGCCTCTGAAAGAAAACTAGTAGTATTGAGAGATGCTTTCGTCATTCCCAATACAGTCGGTTCATACGAGACAGATTTTTTCAACGAACGGTTCATTCGTTGTGCCTGTAACAGTCCGATCAGCTCCCCGGGCAAAAAAACATTGGTTGCTCCATCCTCCGAAAATAGAACTTTTGAGGTTAATTGCCGAATAATGATTTCTATGTGTTTATCAACTACTTGTACTCCCTGGGATCCATGAACCCTTCGAATTTGATCTATTAAAACTGATTGGCAATGCTCCATGCTTACTCTGGTACTTAAAAAATGACTCCGAAAATTACCGATTGATTCGATAATACCCTCACTCCATTTTTCAGCCACATCTACAACTCTTGTTGGAACGGAACCGATTAAACGGGATTCCAACAGCTGTTCCACCTTTGGCAAACCTTGAATAATATCTCTGGACTTCGACCTATCGTATGGTAGTGTTATTGACGGATCCCCCTCCCCAATGATATCCCCACTATTCCTATGAATAGTTGCCCCTTGGTTAATTGAATAAGGCTTACCCATTCTAATAAAAAAATGTTTTTCATGAATACTCACAACTTGACCCGATTTGAGACGGATATTTTCATCAGAAAAATTTCGATTCTCACCAACCATTAGACCGAGTTCAAGTCTGATTGGCGCGATGTCGTTCCGAACGGAAGTATCCGGTAGTAAAAAGATGAAAGGGTATTTAGCGACTCGTTCACTCTCATCAATCAAAAACCAATTCTCATGTTCCACGGTGTCTGTCGAAAAGTCGACGGGGTGATTGTATCTGTCAATAACCGGATCGGAATCCAAATGAGGATAAAAAAAACGGGTAGGGAGACCCAGGAATTTACCCGGCAATCCTAAATTCTCATTTTCTTTTGAACAAGAAGGTAAGATAGAACCATCAGGGTTTTTTTCAATGAATTCCAATGAATTAGCATTCTCGTGGTAACCCTCACACAAATCCCCATCTGAAATTTCCCTGCTACAGGCACGAGAATTGGTTTTTTCAGGCGAAAAGGAATCCTTAATTGCTTTGTTGTGTCTCGCATTGATGCATAGGGTATCACGAAAAGGATTAAGCGGTAGCAATGCGAGAAAGGATGCACCTTGCTCAGATATTGAATGAATCGTGCTTTGGTGTCCAATAAAAAGATCGTCATGATTGGGTCGATCAGGACAGATTATATTGGGTTGGTCGTGGCGTCTTCCACTCCCCGGCACATCGATTGAATCAAGTGATACGTGCGACGAGCCAATCTGCAAAAACGTGTTGAAAAATTCGTGCGTCACTACATTATGGAGGAATGCATAAGTCCACCCCTTAGAGAGGAACTGGGGTAAATCCCTTTGCTGATCGACGACTAGATGACAAGTATGAACGGGTTGGATACCCATATTTTCATTACTGAATTTAACGGGTTCGCTGTTCCCATACGTAATGGATTGAATCCCCGCACGTTCCGTTGGTTCAGACTTTTTGAGTAAAAAACTTTTTCGCAACAACGAATACTCAGACGTGTTATACCTTATAACCGGTCGTACCAATACAGTGATTTTTCCTCTTTTTGGTGTAACCAACCGGGGACACACCCATTCTTCAAAGTTTAAATTATTAAATATACTCTCTCCTGGTGGAATGAGAATATTTTTTTCTTTAGGTATTACCGTGCCCAAATCTTTTGAGCAATAAGCATATCCCTGTAAAATTCTTGTTTCAGTACTGCCTCCTGTCTTTCCGATTTGAACCAATCCAGATGCTTGGCTAGTAATACTAGGAGTCAGTTGCGTGCCTCCTCCGACAAAGCTATGATTCGTAATACATATGGTTGAAGGGGGTTCATCAGTGACATACCGTTCCTCCGGAATCAAAAGGGAATTACCTCCTTTGGTTACTATAACATCACGTGATCGGAAAGAAGAGGTTTTTGAAAAATTACCACCGAATTTGTATGTTACTTGATCCATCGACTCGACTCGTATTGTGCCGTACTTTGCGATCCCCGATGTATTACAAGACTTATAATTATCAGAAATAACAAAAATCCCTTTTTTGTCCGGGCTTGTCGGGGGCAGGCTGCCATATTCTCTTCCGGGTTTTGTCAAAAAAAAAGGTAAATCTCTCCCCCTGCCAAAGTCCGTTACTAAATCGTTAAGGATATATTCAGTTATCGGGGAACTGAACTGATTCGGGAAACACCTCAAAATCGTTCCAATTTTTTGTCTATACGCATATTTGCTGCATACTTCCAGACCCACATCATTGATTAAATCATTGCTGAATTGCCAATTCATTTGGGAGCGGTTGTTTCTATTCACCCTGAAGCAGCATTTTCCATCGACCCTATCTTGGTCTTGGTGAAATAAGCAATTTTTACCGTAGTAACCCGAAGTTCCCGAAAGAATCCGAATGTGACCCGTATCGCGTGCAACATGAATCGTCTCACTCACGCGCTTCTGGGAGTGACATACGAGTCTGCTCCGATGAATCTCTCCTTCTAAATTTGGATAAATAGATTTTTGAATACGTTCTTTTAGTGGGAATTCCTTTGCTCATACTTCCGCGATGATTTGTTGTGACTCAACATACTGATTATTCCGAATCATAACAAGGCTTCGTGCCGGAACGGCAATACTACTTGTGTCACTCGAACCCTTGATGAAAAAAGGTAATTCGTTTCGACACACCCAAGCAGGGTGTCCATGTCGTGTACGCGTGGGATACACCGACCCTTCATCGAAGTTGGCGATTCCGTTGAATGGAGTTCGTACATATTCCGCAATATCACCCGTAGAAACCCCCCCTGTGTGAAAAGTTCTTAATGTTAATTGAGTCCCCGGTTCTCCGATCGATTGACCCGCGATGATACCTACAGCTTCTCCCGGTTCGACTAAATCATGGTGAGCTAGGCTCCAACCATAACAGAATTGACAAATCCAAGAAATAGTTCTGCATGTCGAAGGAGATCTTATATAAATTGGTTGTATTGCGTGTACCGAATCGCCGGCAAGCCCATCGCTGATATCTTGATTGCGTGCAGCAACGCACCTTTCATTCGAATAGGCATTGTCCGCCAACACACGTCCGATTGGTCTTTGCTGCGATACCGTTCATATAGATTCTCTTCGTCCTTCAGCTATATTTAGACCAATACCTTTGAGAGTTCCACAGTCTTTTTTTTGCACAACGATATGTTGAACCACTTCGACAGGCCTGCGCGTGGGATATCCAGCATCAGATGTTCGTACCGCGGTGTCCGCAACTCCCTTGCGAGCTCCATAACAAGAAATAATATATTCCGTCAGGGATAAACCCTCGCGTGGATTTCTCCGAATAGGTAAATCAATTACTTGTCCCCGTGGGTCAGACATTGGTCCCCTCATGCCAGGTAATTGATGAACTTGGGATGTACTTCCCCGTGCTCCTGAAAAAGACATCATATGAACTGGGTTAGGAGGATCGATCGTTCGGAAACTAGGATTCATCTCCCGTTTTGAGCACTCACTCGTGGCATACCAAGCTTCGATTGATTGACGCAATTTCTCTACGGCATGCAAACCACCGTAAAGGTTGTATTGATCCGAGACATAACCTTGTCTTTCCGCATCTTATACAAGCCATCCCTTGGAAGGCACTGTTGAAAGATCGTCAATCCCTGAGGAAACAGATGCTTTTGTAGCCTGCTGAAAACCTAAAATTTTTATTTGGTCTAAGACGTTTGTTGCATACGCAATTCCAAAATGAATTGTTAGCTTGCTGATGGGTTGTCTCACCGCGGTTCTATCCATCGTCTTGTTGTAGAAGGGTGATTCGGCTTGATCCGCCGTTGCAAAAACCTCAACTTTGTTATTTCAGGAATATGACTGGCCAACAGGTTCAAATGTTTTGCCCTATACATTGGAAACTCACCCGATTTTCGCTGCTTGAATTCACTGAGGTAGTTACAAAGAATTGAGCAGCAGTAAATCGCTCAGATATTGTTGGCTGAACCATTACGACATAAAAGAGATTCTGAAATCCCCTGCATCGCTTCTCTCATCTGCTGGTTGAACAATGTGCGACCGGCCGTTGTAAGGATGTGGGTACTGAGCGTGCTACCCTCGCTGCACCTCCTCACGTGACAACCGCCGTAGAAGTGAAATGAGGTTCCTGAAGATTCATATTGAGATTCAATAATAACTTCGCGAGTCTTCGGACCGATAGAATATGGTTTAGTATTCCACCGAAGCCACAGAAAACTGTGAGAATCGATTCGTTCCAATTGTTTGGCCCTGAGAACATCGTCGTGACTTGCAAAACACGGTATTTTGAAATGAGAATGAGAACCTCCGGCAGAGGGACATCTTTCTTCGAAAATTCCTTTTGTGTTGCCAATAGTCAGTGCGTAAATACCAAGAAGCATATCTTGGGTTGGTACAGGAACCGGATCCCCCGTGGCAGGGGATAATGGATTCGTGTGCGAAAACATTGGAGAACGAGCCTCAGTCTGAGCTTCCAAAGAAAGAGGTACATGGACGGCCATTTGATCCCCGTCAAAATCTGCATTAAACCCCCCACAGACCAATGGATGCAAGCGAATGGCGCGCCCTTGCATCAGAATAGGTTGGAACGCTTGAATACCCGATCTATGTAACGTAGGTGCTCGATTCAGCAAAATGGGATGGCCCTGCATGACTCCTCGAAGAACTTTCCAAATAATGGGTTCTTTCCTACGAATCGTGTTTCTAGCAGCTCGCAAATTGCGGGCGAGGTGTCGCCCAATTGGATCACGAATCACAAATGCTTGAAAAAGTTCTATCGACAATTCTCGAGGTAATCCACATTGGTGTAATAGAAGGGATGGACCCACGACGATAACGAAACGACCTGAGTAATCGACCCGCTTCCCAAGCAGATTCCCACGAAACCGCCCCTCTTTTCCTTCAATCACTTCCGAAAAGGACTTGTAGGGTCGGTTACTAACACCTTTCATTGGTTGTCCGCGTATGCTGTTATCGATGAGGGCATCTACAGCTTCCTGAACAAGTCTCTTTTGACACGCTATTAGCCCCTCGGGGGTAAACCCACTCCCGGCTGAGGATTCAATAAGAGTATTATTTCGATGAATTACCTTTCTGTAAGGCTCATTCGGATCAGAAGTGATTGATTCGCCTTCGTAAGGTTCAACAATTGGTCTCAATTCGGGCGGAAGCACCGGTGAAAAATCCGGAACCATCCATTCCGGTTTCATATCCGTCTGCAAAAAATCCCTGGCTAACTTCATCCGTCTGACTGAAAGATCCTTCCTTCTTTGAATCGTGCAATCATCCGATTTCGTTTCGGTGGATCCTTGTTTTATTAGTACCCCCCACTCCGAATATGCATAATCCAACAAGTTTTGTGGATTCAAGCTAGCCAATCGTTTTTTTGCGGCATCCCCCCCAGTAGCTACTTCCCGTTTCTGAAGAATAGCGAAGTTTCGATTAGAGAAATACACAGGAAGGATATTTTCCCAAGGCCAATCTTCGTGATTGGACGAACCTCGCAACCGTGACAAAGTGGGTTTTTCACCCATGGGCCTAGCAAGATAGAGATTGGGATGGGTCGGGAAAGTCCCCCCCTCGGAGTCGGACGTGAGGGTTTCCCCTCATCCGGCTCGAGTAACTTTTTGATTCTGAGTTGGAATGGATGGCTAAATCGGTGATCTTCTATCCATTCAGAATCGGGTAGTTGCCCCCCATTCGAGTCACTGATTAATTCAATAGATTTTAGTCCCGAATGGTCTAACCTCTCTCATCATCAGTGGTTCGACAGAAGTATTTTTCCCTTCAAATCGATAGTCGAAAAGCAGAATAATTTACTTGTTCCTAATCCGATTATTTATCTTCCTTGGGTTTTTACTCCGCCCCGACGGTTATCGCAATATTTAAAACGAAACATATTTGCGATGAATAATATTTCGTAACCATAAGTTTTTTTCCGTTGAACGTGCCGGTTCGGTAATAATCCAACGAGACGTGGATTTCTAATTCGCTCGATTTTTGCGAGGAACGGTATCACCGATACAACACTGAAAAAATTTATAACGGGGCCTAATAATTGATTTGGTTTAATAGAAGGATTGACCCTAGGGAGAAACTTCCTTCCTTTCTGCTTGATTATGCCTGATTATGTGGATCCGGATTTATCTAATTCTTTTTCCGAATGTGAAAAATGCATAGATAAAAGTTTCAGGTGTATAAACTTTGTATTTATATGGTTTGTACCGAGCTGCATGATACCTTTTCTACGTGGTAGGTAGACATGTCGGGGATTCGGAACGCTCCATTTCTATATGGAATGACAGATCAGAATTCTGTCTGTAATAATCGGATTCTATGGCCGAGTCGCACGTCGCAATGTACCAGGCTTTCTGATTCCTTAAGAGGTTGAGCTAGTAGATTTGCAATGTAACTAGGGATTCTTTTCAAGAACCATACGTGGGTTACTGGACACGCCGATTCGATGTATCCCATTCGGTATCTTCGAACTCGAGAATCCGCAAATTCGACTTCGCAGTGCTCACGAAAATCGGAATATTCCTCTTCGTTATCCATAGACCGGTAGTTTCCGCAGGCACACACTCCACTTCTAGTAGGACCAGATATTCTTTCGCGAAACGGACCATCTCTTTCCGGCTTATGAGTCTTGTAATGTAGCGTATAGGGTCAATCAACTCGTCCAACGATTGCTCCATTAGGTAATTCTCTTTCGGCCCAACCACGAATTTGTTCTGGGGAAGCAAGTTCGATACGAAGTTGTTGATAACCATTTTGGTGAATCGTAGGATAATAATTTCCGATTTTTGCTTCGTCAAATCTCCCTACTCTTTCTCCCTGAATCTCTCTCAGATATCGATTTGTAATCCGGATTTGAACCCATGGATCGCGATTCCCGGACTAGCAATCGAAACGATTCCGGAACCGTATCCGGCTTGGACACGGGCTTTCCAGTCGTGATGGAACCAAGTACTCGATAACGAGCTTGAATGTGATCGGATTTAGTGGTAGACATTTCCTGCAGCGTATAGGATACACCAAAACCCTCTGGGGCCCGAACTTCCGTTTCTCCCACTCATTGTCCCCCCCGTCTGGATCTCCCTTTAAGAGGTTGTTGTGTGACAAGTGCATGGGGCCCACTGGATCGTGCATGGATTTTATCATCAACCTGGTGAATCAATTTCGTTATATAGGCCTTTCCAATCGTGACTGGTTGCTCGAAAGCCTCACCCGTTCTGCCATCAATCAACCGACTCTTTCCGGGATGCTCCGGTTCGGACGACCATGGATTATGCGTATCTGTACTCGCCTTACAAAGTTCTGAAAAAACTGATTTTCTAGTGGCTTCGCGTTCGTACCTCTCGTCAAAAGGCGTTATTCTATAATGCATATTTGAGAATTCCCCGGCCAGCCCAGGTAAACATTCGGAGATCTGTCCTACATTCATTCGTGAAGGTACTCCCAATGGACTTAATGTCATATCAACCGGTGTACCGTCCTGCACGTAAGGCATGTCCTGCCTGGGTGGTATCTTCGCCACAATCCCTTTATTACCATGTCTACCCGCTGTTTTGTCACCCACTTGTGTTTTACGCTCTTGCGGAATATATATATGAATGATTTCCGAATCACTTAGAATATCATCGTCGGGATAGACCCACCCTACGTCGGTGACCCGACCTCCTCCCCCGGCAGGAACCCTCAAGCGGCTTTCTCGCGCGTTTGCTAATCGGATACCAAAAATAGCTTGTAATGATTTTCCCTCTGGAGCACGTGACGAGATTCCCCCTTCTTGGGGCGTCGATTTACCCACTGACACATCCCCCGCTTCTACCCAGGATCCCAATTTAACAAGACCGTTAGTATCCAAATGACGAAGTGCGTGGCTGTCCAATTGGGGTATTTCCCTAGTAATTCTTTCAATACCTTGATTTGTTGCGCGAATCTCCACCTCATATCTCCCGATATGCAGAGATGTGCGAGTATCGCCACAGACAAGACGTTCACTAATCAATACTGCATCTTCAGAATTGTATCCCTCCCAGGGCATATAAGCCACTAATATGTTTTTGCCCAAGGCTGATTCTCCCCCAACAGTTGCTGATCCATCTGCTATTACGTTTCCACACCTCGAAACTTCTCCTTGAACAACTATAGATCTCTGATTTATGCAGGTATTGCTATTGGACCGTTCATAGACTCTTAATCGGGTGTTGGCAACACCCTCTCCATAGCTGGGAGAGATTGAAATCGCACTACCATCGACATATCGGACTCAGCCTTCTCGTTCGGATATGGCTACGCTTCCTGAATCCGACGCCACCTGACCTTCCAACCCAGTTCCTACAATGCACCGTTCGGGCCTAGAGAGCGGAACTGCTTGACGTTGCGTAGTAGGACCCATCAAGGCACGGTTTGCATCATTATGTTCAATAAAAGGAATGAGAGAGGCTCCGATCGAAAAATTTTGTAATGGATGAATATTGCGAAAGCCTACCTGTTCCCGCATGACCGTTGAAAATTCTTGCCGATAGCGAACTGGTATTGGTTCCTTCCCCCGAGTCCTCCATTCCGATATCAGTGAATTCCCCGTTGCTACTTGATAGGAATAATCTTTACCGGATGGTAAATCAACTACTCGTTTCCTCTCATCAAAACCGGACATTTCAATCAATGGGCTCTGTAAAGACCCAGATTTGTTAGCTTTTACAAGAATGGCTAATGACGAAACGAGTCCGGCATTCATACCTTCGGATGTTTCGATTGGACAAATACGTCCATAGTGACTGAAATGAATATCTCGGGCCTGAAAACCGGCTGTTCGCCGTGTTAATCCCCCAGGACCTAAAGCACTTAATCTTCGTTTATGAACAATTTCTGCTAAAGGATTGGTTTGATCCGGGAATTGCGACAGGGGATGCGAACCAGAAAATTCCTTTGAAGTTGTTATTAACGGGACGGATGTTGCTAACCCCCTGGGAGTTAATGGCCGCTTGCGCCTGATGGCTTTATGAACACCCTGTCGGATCGAATTCTCTAAACGATTTGAGCCTAATCCCGACTGTTCTTGTGAAAGATCTGCTATAGACCGAACACGCCTATTTTTTGAATGATCCGGATCATCAAGGTTGCCCATCCCGTAACTCACTTCAATCGAGTAGTCGGCAGCTGCTAAAACATCTTGAGGTAATAGAAAGTGTTCCGTCTCAGGCGCATCAAGATTAAGTTTGGTGTTCAGATTCCGTCTACCAATTCGTCCCAATTCGCACCTTGACTGAAAAAATCTCTTCTATAATTCCTTAAATATAGATTCTGAAAATACGGAGTCGGCGTCTGCGTCGGGATACAGATGTTTGTAGGGTTCTACCGGAGCATCCTCGGGTGCCTTGATAGTCCCTTTTTGCTTTTCTAACAGATTGTAAAAAATCTTGGGATAACGGACGTTCTGCGGAATATCCTTTTCATTAGGTCCCATAGCTAAAAGCATAATCAAAATGGATACTTTTCTTTTTTTACCGATACGGACCCATAATCCATTTTTTTTGTCTATTTCTGGTTTGAACCTCCCCCCCCAATCCGATATTATGGTACTGGTATACGCAGAACCCCCTTTGTGATCCGATTCGCGAGTATGGTAAATGCCAGGACTCCTCAATATTTGATTAATCAGTACTCTAGCAATTCCGTTAATTACAAAAGTTCCGTGGGGATTCACCCAAGGTATGGATCCCAGACGTACGGTATCTTCATGCATTAATTCATTTCTCTTCCAGGTCAATTGAGCCGGTACGTATAAATCGGATGAATGTGTGATGCATTAATGCACAGCATCGCTCTCCTCGCCCGTGGGCCTCGACAATTAGTACTGCTCACTAATTGACCAGGATTCAACTTCCTTATCTGTATCTTCAATTTCCGGAGAGTTACTAGGTTCTTCAAACAAATCTTCGTGAACAAAACGGTTGAATCCCTCAATTTGAATTTTTTCTGATTCTGGCAGTACAGACATATTTTCACCTCTCTCCAGTAGTGTTGTGTTCACCTGCGCAAAGCGTCTCTCCGTAATACGGAATCATTTTGTATCTGTTTCCTCGTATTCCTCCAACTACTAGTTGGATTCATTCTATCCGCTTATGTCACGAGTAAGAAAATAAAATTGCTCCACAATGAGTCAATGATTTGTGTACCCTCCCGGGGGCATTCAACGACGGAGTCACAAACAAAGAACATGTTGAATACATTATAGCAATACTTTAATTTATTGGGAAGGCAAAAAAAATTTAAGGAATCAGAAAAATCAGAAAAAGGGATTTTTGGCATCGATGGCCTGATTGATAAGCAAACTAAAAATAAACTAAAAATTACAGGCTAAGACAAATCATTTTTAGCGACTCGTCAGCTTGTTCCATGGATCGCGTTGATCAATTGAATTACTAGTATTTACGACAGAGGTACCGAAAGAATAATCAAAAGTCGGTTCTTTTCGGGCATTGCAACACACCCGGTTGGAAAGCAAAAGCATGGCAGTCTCATTACTGTTTGTTTTCTGTTTTTATAGTGATGCACAGAATGTAGTAATAAAAAAAAAATGAGTGTATGAAATAGCTCGTAATTAAAGTTCTTTTTCTACATTAATTATGGTTCGATTAGCCGCATAAAATAATGCGAAATCCGGTGCGAGGAAGTTACTTGAACTAGTGGGTTGTTGTTAATAGACACTCCACTCTGATTTCAGAATAGATGAGACCAAATTGAGGGCAACTAAGAGTCCTGCATTGTTTTGTTCACCGAGTCACTTTTGTCCCATTACACAGGTGAGGAACCCGAGCAGGTCCAATTGCTATTCTCGAAGGCAACGGGAAAAAAAAAAGGCTACTGCCCGTGCAACGATGTGGGGTTATCGCACTGCGTTGCTCCTACACTGGAAAAATCATTTGTGAAGGATGCAAATGACGGATTAAGGGTATTTGATCGGTTCAACTGATCGATTCTTTGGTTATTCAAGCAAGACAAATTTTTGTTATTCTACTTTTTTTTTTTTTAAAAAAAAATAACCGAGGCATCGTTTGATACGTGATTCGCATCGCGATGGGTTTCTCACGCATACCATGAATTTGCGTTGTTTAAAAATCTCATAAATTTGCTTTATTTGTTTTTGACGTTCGAGCCACCGGAATGATTATATGAGTCTCAGATTTCCGTGCAAAAATAAAACTGATTTTTATTCAACACTGATTTTGGCTATCCATCAGCTATCTCGCGCATTTCAAAAACAAAAAATTACGTAAACATTTTATTTTTTGACTAAAAAAAACTCGAATGGGGTTGAAACCCAGGTGAATAAAACGGCGACTGACTTGCGCGTATCTCCCATGAGAAGTATAATTGTAATTACGCGCACTTCCTGCATATTTTTTTTGGAAATCCCTGTCTTTTTCTCTCTGATGACTAACCATTCAATATACGGATATCAGTGGGATAGGGATGGGGCGACGTAGTCAAATGGTAAGACAGAGGATTGCAAATCCTTTATTTCCCGGTTCGAATCCGGGTGTCGCCTGTATTGCACCATACATGATGTGTAGGATTTTTCGCGCATGGCCAGACACAAGGGATGATGCTCCATAAACTTCTTTATGGCCTGTCACGTCGGGGGTCCGAGGCAGCGGATAGGCAACTTCTACCTGTCGTATATTGCAATCTAGGATTGGGGCGCAATTCGGGGGTATTCAGGACTAGTGGCAATACCATAAAAAAATTAGGGGGACATCTTTGCCACCGACCCCTCTTGGAATCACCTAGGTACGAGGCAATTGCCGAGTTCGGTTCGGCCCTAAGAAACACGCCGGATTTGCCATTAGAAAATTTGGGGCCCCCCACCCGCTCAATCCATAAATCCACCCTATAGGTGGAAGAGAAGTTCATGGCGTCAAAACATTTGTGTACGCCATGGATATGGGCTATATATAGATGTATATATATATATTTTTTTTTTAACAGAGTCAGAAGGCTGGGGGTTAGGAAAACGGATGTGATTAGCATAACCTGGGCTGCTCCGATGGTAACTTCCACATTTTCTTTATCACCTGTGGTTCGGGGAAGAAGCGGTTTGTAGCTAATGATTATGAATCCAATTCATAAATTACGGGGCTCGTCGTGCCGACGAGCCAAGCCCTCCCAGATTCTAACCTTAATTAGATTTGCTTTTTCTTTTTTCAGAGCACTATTCAGAACATGCATAGGTTATAGCCTAATCACTGAAATGAAAAACCCGTCTTAGGGGTAGAGGGGAACTCACAAATTGATTTACTTGGATCCCCCTCCTCCCCAGCATGAGCTGCCTGGATCGCTTTGACTCGTATTGTCCCTTATATAACGCGTTCCATAACAAAGGAATAGCAATTCCTTTGCACGTAGAAATGAAATAGACAAAAAAGTTTTTATTTTTTCGATATAGGATGTTGAATCGGTGGTATACTAGTAACAGCTTATTCTATCAGTTCTTTTGCACCCGATGTCTCTTGCACCCTCTTCCCTTAGGAAATCAAAACTTTGATTATTGAATCAATTATTTCAATTACTTTGTCCGGCTGTTCGTATATGGAGAATAGGCAAAAAAGCCGTAGGGATTAGTATGGATAATGCAGTAGCCACAAATGCAAGAATATTGACTTCCATATCAGTAGTTTTATCAATCGCAAAAAATGTTGAGTCCTTCAATAGGTTGGGAAGAACTCGTGGACTCCATTCAAAACAATTCGATTAAGAAGCACTGATATCAACAGAAATAGGAAGGACTGCTACCCAAATTCCAGGGGAGGGGGAGCGGGCTCGTGGATACTGACTAGCTAGTATATCACGAAACACAAAATCAAAACACCTGGTTCTCGGCAAGGTGGAAGGACGAAAAAGGCAAATTCTTTTGGGCAAGGGATGGGATAAAAGAATTGATTAAATACATTCGAATTGTAACCTTACAACGAAACGAACAATGCAAAGATATAATTCCTCTGTGGAAACACGTGCCGTGTTTGCCCAAGCAACAAGAATAATTGACTTGTAACTCGAACCTATAGCAGTGGGACACCCAGAAGTGAAAAAAGGAATGATTGGCAATTGATGAGTGAGCAGTTCGAATGAATAAAAAAATTATTTTTAATTTTTAATACTTAGTTAAATTCAAATAAATTTGAGATATTTTAATTCGGTTATTTTTCAATGACCCAATCTAATTGGAGCAAAAAAAAATCAATAGAGATGGTTTTATTTTGTGTATCAACGCCTTGCATTTCCGGATTACGTATTCTATAGAGCAAAAGGGGCGTTGACTTCGGAGTGTCAATCTAATTTAATAGAATTAAATTGCTAATTTATGGGATTGTAGTTCAATCGGTCAGAGCACCGCCCTGTCACGGCGGAAGTTGCGGGTTCGAGACCCGTCAATCCCGTTCTTTGCCCAAGGATGCTTCGTAATCGCTTTGCGCTTGTACAATTGGGTCGAGCTGGATTCGAACCAGCGTAGGCATCGCCAGCGGATTTACAATCCGTCCCCATTAGCCACTCGAGCACCGACCCGAGGTTGAAAAACCCGCTGGGATTAGCGGAGCAGTAGATCCCGATTTTTGATCAGATTTAAATTTGGATCCGCCATACCATTTTCATTTTTTTGTTCACTTTTTTTTTGTAATCTCTATGAGCATGTGAAAACGGGTAAGGCCTTTCTTTCCCATCCCTCCTCGGTTCGCTTGCATGGGGCAACACTCGCTTTTGCGGGTCGGATACCCCCAGGGGAAGTCGAATCCCCGTCGCCTCCGTGAAAGAGAGGTGTCCTGGGCCTCTAGACGATGGGGGCCCAATAGCCTTCTGTTATCATAAGGGGATTCATCAATGCCTGTCAATGCAACTGTATCGAACTACGCATGCGGTATGCACATCGCCCACTATGCCCCGACCCATAATCACAAAATGAACGGTCAAGCCGGCGGGTAGCGGGAATCGAACCCGCGTCTTCTCCTTGGCAAGGAGATGTTTTACCATTCGACTACACCCGCAGTACTTGCTGCACTGCCCTAACACATTATAAAATAATAAATTCCCTTTTGGTTCAAAGGCTTTGTAAAAGCGGCTATCTATTTTGTGAATATATATATATATAATATATATATACTGGCGCAACTCCCTCCCCTCCCCTGCAACCAATACAATAAATAGTTGCAATACATGTTTAGTGCATCTATCCTATTGCACCGTTTCGGATTACCTAATGGTTTAATTACCAATAACCTCAACGATTACTTGCCAAGAAGTTTGGAAATAAAAATCGTTGAGGGAACATTATTGGACAAATAACCCTTTTTTACTAGGAGAGGCACGAGTGGGATCAAAATTTCGATGCGATGCTTTATTGCGATACAAATGAGTTGAGTGTACCTACTAGAAATACCAATCCAATCCATAGGGAGGCCCCTGAGACTACTGCACCCTTACTATTGGACCAACCACCAGGTGACGCAAGTGCGACCGGCACACCAATTATCAGTGCAAAAGAAATTGCGATTAGTAAAAATAGAGCCGATTGAAAAGCAGTAGTCATGACAAAATCTATCGGATTTACTTACACCATTCGATCCACATCCAAAAGTGTTTTAGCTATATCCATCAAAAAAACCAAGCATTTGTCCAGGACAACGTAGACAGTTAAATTTTGTTAATACTTTGAAATCTGCTGTCTCTTAATTGATTTTTCTTCCGGTAGACGCGTAACCGGAGGACAAGCGAGGATATATAAAAGAAAAAGGGCAAAAAACCAAAAGCATTGGATGATCCTACGTATTGGGTCTATGAGCCGCAGAGTATTGGTCCCGTTTGACTACTACGGACGGAACAAAGGAAAGGACCGATTCGTCGCCATAAGAATGTATCAAGAGAAGAGTCTAATTCCATGCAAAAAAGATAGATCAATAGTATTACTGATGGATGGAATACATATGATATATGCATATGCTGGGGGGAGATGGTCGAGGGGTTTATGGCTCCAGTCTTGAAAACTGGCATAGTGTCAAAATGCTATCGAGGGTTCGAATCCCTCTCTCTCCTACTAACAGCCTCACCACCCTGCCACCAGCAATACTTTAATGAATCAGAGATCTATCCAGTTGAACCCGATGGGGTATTCATGAATAGAACTGAATTTGCTCTCCAATCGATGGTTAAACCACTTTAAACCACTGAGTTACCGAACGGACATACTGCCGTATCGCTGCAAGTTACTGGTAACCCCATTAATAACTAACCGAACTCTCTGCCGGTGACAGCTACGAACACGAACTCCGTTGTGTATCAATTCGGCTATGGAAGAAAGACCCGGTGTTCACATACGGATTGAAGGATAAACTCGATCCGCGGACATGTGTTGCGCTTTCCAGAACTGACCGGGATTTATTTGTCGTCCTATTTTTCATTCAATTAAAGGAATCACTACCCGTGTGGGATACCACCATCGTGGTATCCCCAGATTATTGATTAATTGAGAGGTGTCATTGAAAGAACAGGTTCAGTATCCCGATCAATCCCCTTTTCGAATCCAGCCGCGGCTGCACGGGCTCTCCCCGCGTGCCATAAGTGACCCACGAAGAAGAAGAATCCTAGAACAAAGTGGGATGTTGCTAGCCAACTCCGAGGAGATACGTAATTTACGGCGTTTATCTCAGTGGCTACTCCACCTACGGAATTCAAAGAACCTAAAGGCGCATGAGTCATATACTCTGCGGAACGCCGTTCCTGCCAGGGTTGTATATCCCTCTTTAGTTTAGTCAAATCTAAACCATTAGGACCTCTTAGTGGTTCCAGCCAGGGAGCTCGGAGGTCCCAGAAGCGCATGGTTTCGCCTCCAAAAATGATTTCTCCTGTAGGGGAACGCATTAGATATTTGCCCAAACCGGTGGGTCCCTGGGCGGAACCTACATTTGCGCCTAGACGCTGGTCCCTGACGAGAAAAGTAAAGGCTTGAGCCTGGGAAGCTTCCGGACCGGTGGGACCATAGAATTCACTGGGATAAACTGTGTTGTTGAACCATACGAAGCAACAAGCCGTGACACCAAAGATGGAAAGGGCTCCCAAACTGTAAGACAGATAGGCTTCTCCGGACCATACAAAAGCGCGACGAGCCCAAGCGAATGGCTTAGTCACTATGTGCCAGACTCCACCAAAAATACAAATGGATCCCAACCATATATGGCCTCCGATAACATCTTCCAAATTGTCTACGCTTACGATCCACCCCTCTCCCCCAAAAGGGGATTTCAATAAATAGCCAAAAACTATATTTGGACTTAGGGTTGGGTTGGTTATCCTTCGTACATCGCCCCCTCCGGGTGCCCATGTGTCGTACAAACCGCCAAGATAGATCGCTTTAAGGACTAGTAGGAAAGCACCAAATCCCAATAGGATCAAGTGAATCCCTAGTATAGTGGTCATTCTATTCTTGTCCCTCCATACATATCCAAAAGATGGAAAAGATTCTTCCAGTGTTTCGGGACCAATAAGAGCATGATAAATACCTCCGAATCCTAGGACCGCAGAAGAAATCAAGTGAAGTACTCCAGAAACAAAATAGGGGGCAGCATCCACTATTTCACCACCGGGTCCTACTCCCCAACCAAGAGTAGCTAGATGAGGTAGCAGTATTAATCCCTGCTCATACATGGGTTTTTCCGAAATGAAGTGGGCTACTTCGAAGAGGTTCATGGCACCGGCCCAAAAGACTATCAGACCAGCGTGAGCTACATGTGCACCCAATAACTTACCGGAAAGATTAATCAGCCGAGCGTTACCTGCCCACCAAGCAAAACCCGTTGTCTCTTGATCACGGCCACTTAGAGATAGAGTTCCATTAAAGAGCGTTTCCACGTGGTAATACCTCCTCGGGGAATACAAGATTTTCATGGGGCTGATCCTGAGCCGCCATCCAAGCACGAATACCCTCATTCAGTAAAATGTTTTTTGTGTAAAACGTTTCGAACTCGGGATCCTCCGCAGCACGAATCTCTTGGGAGACAAAATCATATGCACGTAGATTCAAAGCGAGACCAACGACTCCAATTGCACTCATCCATAATCCGGTTACTGGCACAAAAAGCATGAAGAAGTGTAACCATCGCTTGTTGGAGAAAGCAACACCAAAAATTTGGGACCAAAAACGGTTTGCGGTAACCATTGAATAGGTCTCTTCGGACTGAGTTGGGTTAAAAGCTCGGAACGTGTTTGCACCATCACCATCCTCAAACAGGGTGTTTTCCACTGTAGCACCATGAATAGCACATAGAAGGGCTGCGCCGAGGACTCCTGCAACTCCCATCATATGAAATGGGTTTAGCGTCCAATTATGGAAACCCTGAAAGAATAGAATGAATCGGAAAATGGCGGCAACACCGAAACTAGGCGCGAAAAACCAACCGGATTGACCCAAGGGGTATATCAAAAATACAGAAACAAAGACGGCTATGGGAGCGGAAAAAGCAATTGCATTATAGGGACGTAATTGAACAGATCGGGCAATTTCGAATTGACGTAGCATGAAACCTATTAAAGCAAAAGATCCGTGAAGGGCAACGAAGGTCCACAAACCTCCTAATTGGCACCAACGGGTGAAGTCGCCTTGTGCTTCGGGACCCCAGAGCAGAAGCAAGGAATGTGCCAGGCTATTAGCAGGAGTAGAAACGGCGGCGGTCAGGAAGTTGCAACCCTCCAAGTAAGAACTGGCTAATCCATGGGTGTACCACGAAGTGACAAAGGTTGTACCAGTGAACCAACCTCCTAGAGCAAGATAAGCAGTTGGAAATAACAACAGGCCAGACCAACCGACAAAAACAAAACGATCTCTTCGTAGCCAATCATCCATACTATCAAATAAATCTTTTGATTCCTTAGAGGATTTCCCAATGGCAATGGTCATAGATTTCTCCTAACTAAACTCTTCCAACCATTCTTGGGTTTTGCTCCATTCCGTGACGCAACAGAAACAGAGGTGCACCATAAGAGTATTAGAAAGGTCTTACTCTGTCCCTTGCCTTCTCCCCAAAAAATACAGCCGTTCATTAATAATTTTTTTGTGTATCTGATGCAAGTAAAACATAATCAAATTCTATTTATGATTCGTCTTCTACTTCTGTTTTTACGTCCCCCTGTTCCACCACCGCATCAATCATCACTTTCATACTTGTTTTTTATAAGCATCTCTTCCTTCGTTCAGTATCCTTCTGTTTTATTAATTATGTTATTTATTCGCTTTACCGATTCTGAACCCACGTCATCTTATTTTTTTTATCTTTTTATTTTTGTTATTTGGCTTGTAATTTGATTCTTCATCCCGATACAGACCATTGAGACCTGCATCGATCCAAAGTGATTCGACTTATATGGAATGGATTAATGAATCCGTCCCCAGACAGGGAGTGATTGAACCCCTCTTTTCTTACTAGACTTCTTGTTTATTAATTATTCCTTCATTTCAGTCGAAAATACTCTTCAAGGGATTTGCCTTCTGGGGGGGCAGTTTCCCTGTTGAACAATTACAAAGATTCAGTGAGTCTTACCCTTCTGGTCGTTATCCTTTGCCTCTCAGTTGCACCCCTGTGTTACGCAAATGGGGAAATGACTAAAAAAAAAAAAACGGAGGATAAATAAACAGAATGACTAAATGGAATAAATCCTCTTTCAAAAAAATTTTGAGAGCTAAGAAATAAGGGGGGGTTACGAAGTTGGATCAGTGGCTGAATGGTAAGATACAAAATTCGATAAATCAATATGGATTTGTGTCTCATGGGACTCTTTTTTGATCCAGGTACGCCTTAATATTCATTTTACCAGCTCCAAAAAAAGTCTGAAAGCTTCTTAATATCAAACCAGATCGGTTGACACCGGATTGAGAAGGGGATAAGACCGTCTCGGTCGGATTGCGAGGCGCAACAAATTTGGAAAATAACCATTTAAGACTCTGATGAGTCTGTTTCAATTTTGCATAAATTTTTTTTTTATTTACTGACACAATGCTGCTGACAAATCGCTTTGCATGGGAAGAAACAAATTTTGTGAATAGCGGCAGGCCTGTGCGGGCCGCTGCGTTAGTAATAACAGAATTTTTTCCGAGGTTACAAATTATATTTATTTATGCAATAAATAAATTGCATTTTTACACATATGTTAAAACCGAAGTTTTTTGTTGGAAAAAGCGGGATGTAAGTTTCAAAAATCCCGATTTATGCGATGAGGGGGGCACCAACCCCCCGACCGGTTTTAAAAAGTTTGTGTTTCCTTCAGATTTCCCATGACTGAAAGCCCGATATCATCGCCCTTATTGGTGTTCTCCCTCAAAGTGATCGAGGCGTGGATGCACAAACAATTTTGGTGCATGTAAAATTACTCTGCGTCTACCACATCTGGGGGAGATAACGGGTAAACCCCGACGTTTTGGATGGATTAGCCCCATATCGGATTCGAACCGATGACTTACGCCTTACCATGGCGGTACTCTACCACTGAGTTAAAGGGGCTTTTAGGTAAGTGGCTGAAGCGTCCCAATCAGAAAAGGGGGGAAGCCAATTCAATTAGGTTCTGTCCGATTCGTTTCTCATTTGACGAGCATTCCTTGTGTGATTCCACGGAACTCCACAAGTTCGGAATTTCGTTAGTTGCTACGCGAGTGGCAAGAGGACAGTAGTGTATTGTCAGATGCGGATGGCCATACATGCCACTCTGTCGAAGAAGGAGATATGAGCCAAGGGGGTTTCACATCACAGCTTAATCTGTGACTAGGAATAAAAAAAGATTGTTAAACTATGGGATTGGCACTGAATTCGGAGAAGGGTAGCACCAAATCATTGCAATTAATTCAATAAAAAAGTAAAAAAGGTTTGTTCAAATTTTTTGGTATGTAAACCAAAATTGACAAAACACTTTGTATAGTTGGGAGGGAGGGCAAATGCTTTGAAGAGAAGGGATAGGAAGTCTGCCGTTCCACAATCGATTAGGCGTTTTCCCTAGCGGAGACGGGATTTGAACCCGCGACCTCAAGGTTATGAGCCTTGCGAGCTACCAAGCTGCTCTACCCCGCGTGGATGATCCCTTCAACAAAATAATTATATAGTTAATTATATCGCCGATAGGCACACCGAATCATTTTGTTTGGATCATCAGTGACAAGATCTGTCTCTTTGGGGTTCTTACGGAGTAACTAGTAATCACCAACTGGATTTTCTCGAGCCGGGCAACAAGCAAGTATGTGCCATTTCGCGCAATACATGTCGGGATAAGCCAGAGTTTCGATAATTAGATCTGGGGCGTCCGGTTAGGCGGCGGCGATTGCGGAGTCGGGTAGGTGCACTATTACGCGGTAAAGACTGTAATGCTTCGGAAATTTCCAAATTTTTCCGTATTGAAAAACTCTTTTTTAACTGTCGTTTCAGGGATTAACGAGCAAATTCATGTTTCTTCACCAGTGTCTCTTTCTTTTTCTCCCTTTCAATAAGACTTTTTCTTGCCGTGATTGATTACTCAGTGATATTTCAAGCGATTTCGAGGCGGATCAAAAACACAGGAATAATCCAATTGACGCACTTCATTAATCATCGATTAATTTGACTACGTTAAAAGAAAACTCAATGAATATTTCTTACTTACCTGTTATTTCCATTCCACAAATGTCTTAGATGAAGGAAGAAACAGAATGGAAAGAGATAATTATTTACCCCCCCCATTCCGTTTATGATTCAAATTTTCTTAGTAGGTTACCCAAACTTACCCGATGTGGATGCAATCAAAAAAGCTGCATAGGTGAATATGTAACCCACGGAAAAATGCGCTAGTCCCACTAGCCGTGCCTGAACAATCGAAAGAGCAACTGGTTTATCCCTCCAGCGTACGAGGTTGGCCAGTGGTGTATGTTCGTGCGCCCAGACCAGAGTTTCAATGAGTTCCTGCCAGTATCCGCGCCAAGAGATTAGAAACATAAATCCGGTGGCCCAAACGAGATGCCCGAATGGAAACATCCACGCCCAAACAGATAAACTGTTCATACCAAAGGGATTATAACCGTTGATAAGTTGCGAAGAATTAAGCCATAGATAATCCCTCAACCAACCCATCAGATATGTAGAAGATTCGTCGAACTGAGCAGCATTCCCCTGCCACAGGGTAATGTGTTTCCAGTGCCAATAGAAAGTAACCCATCCAATGGTATTCGGCATCCAAAAAACGGCTAGGTAGAAAGCGTCCCAGGCTGAGATATCACAGGTGCCTCCCCTGCCTGGACCGTCGCAAGGGAAACTGTAACCAAATTCTTTTTTGTCTGGCATTAATTTGGATCCACGAGCGTCTAACGCACCCTTCACCAGAATCAGTGTAGTTGTATGTAAACCAAGAGCAATAGCGTGGTGGACTAGGAAGTCGCCGGGTCCAATCGTCAAAAATAACGAGTTACTGTCGCTATTAACAGCATCCAACCAACCGGGCAACCACAAGCTTTGACCAGCATTAATAGCTGGATTATTTGTTGACGATAGAAGTACGTCGAAACCATAGAAAGATTTGCCATGAGCAGATTGTATCCATTGGGCAAAAACAGGTTCAATGAGAATTTGCTTTTCCGGAGTTCCAAAGGCTAACACAGTATCATTGTGCACGTAAAGCCCCAAAGTATGGAAACCAAGAAATAAGCTAGCCCAGCTCAAATGAGCTATGATTGCTTCTTTATGCTCCAAAATTCTTGCTAATACATTATTCTTGTTACGCTCCGGATCATAATCCCGTATAAAAAAGATGGCTCCATGCGCAAAAGCTCCTACCATAATGAATCCAGCTATATATTGGTGATGCGTGTAGAGCGCAGCTTGGGTCGTGAAATCTCGTGCTGTATAGGCGTAGGCGGGTAAGGAATATGCGTGTTGCGCCACCAAGGAAGTTATGACTCCTAGAGCAGCTAAAGCGAGTCCCAACTGAAAGTGCAAGGAATTATTGACTGTGTCATAAAGGCCTTTGTGTCCACGTCCTAATTTACCTCCCGGAGGAGTATGAGCCTCCAAGATTTCCTTCATGCTGTGCCCAATCCCAAAATTGGTTCTATACATGTGACCAGCAATGATAAACACAACTGCAATTGCCAGGTGATGATGAGCAATGTCAGTAAGCCATAAGCTTTGAGTCTGTGGATGAAATCCGCCAAGAAAGGTAAGAATAGCAGTACCCCCACCTTGAGCGCTATTAAATAAATGATTGCCGGAATCGGGGTTCTGCGCATAAACACTCCATTGACCCGTGAGGAGAGGTCCCAAGCCTTGTGGGTGCGGTGATGTGTTCAGGAAGTTGTCCCACCTGACATGTCCACCCCTGGATTCGGGGATAGCAACATGGATCAAGTGTCCGGCCCAAGCTAAGGAACTCATTCCAAAAAGTCCTGATAAGTGATGATTAAGACGAGATTCGGCATTTTTGAACCAAGAAATGCTTGGTTTCCACCTGGGTTGTGAGTGTAATCGACTCGCCACTAGAAATAGGACAGAACAGAATAGTAAGAAGATAGCTCCCACATAAAGATCTTGGTTGTTCCGTAAACCGATAGTATACCACCATTAATACACACCAGAATAAGCAATATTGATTGGGCCCGCGGCTCCCCCCCGCGTATACGCCTCCACAGCTGGTTGACCGAAATGGGGATCCCGAATTGCATGAGCTATTGGTCTTACGTGTAATGGGTCTTGCACCCACTCCTCAAAATTGCCTTGCCAAGCCACGTGGAATAAATTACCAGAGGTCCAAACAAAGATGATTGCTGATTGACCGAAGTGAGAAGCAAATATTCTCTGGTATAGACGCTCCTCGTTGATATCGTCGTGACTCTCAAAGTCATGCGCTGTTGCTATTCCGAACCAGACACGACGAGTGGTTGGGTCTTGGGAGAGACCCTGGCTGAACCGTGGAAATCTCGATGTCGTAATATTCTTTTACATCCTCCTAGCTATTATCCTACTGCAATGATTCTCGCCAGGAAGAATGCCCATGTTGTGGCGATCCCACCTAGAAGGTAGTGAGCTACTCCCACGGCGCGCCCCTGTATAATGCTCAAAGCCCTGGGTTGGGTGACAGGAGCGACTCTCAGTTTGTTGTGGGCCCAAACAATAGATTCAATAAGTTCCTGCCAATATCCACGACCACTGAATAAGAACATTAGGCTGAAGGCCCAAACGAAATGAGCTCCCAAGAATAAGAGACCGTAGGCGGATAATGCTGAACCATACGACTGAATAACCTGAGAAGCCTGTGCCCACAGGAAGTCACGAAGCCATCCGTTAATGGTTGTTGAACCCTGGGCAAAATTACCTCCGGTAATATGGTTCACTATTCCTTGTTCGTTTATGCCACCCCACACATCGGATTGCATCTTCCAACTGAAATGGAATATGACAACTGAGATGGAATTATACATCCAGAATAGTCCCAGGAAAACGTGATCCCAGGCCGAGACCTGACAGGTGCCTCCTCTCCCGGGACCGTCACACGGAAAACGAAAGCCGAGGTTTGCTTTGTCAGGTATTAAGCGCGAGCCTCGTGCAAATAGAACACCTTTTAGTAGTATCAGTGCAGTAACATGAATCGTAAATGCGTGGATATGGTGTACCGAAGAATCCGCTGTTCCCAATGGAATTGTAGAAAGGGCGACTTTACCACCTACGGCTACCGCGTTGCTTCCCCCCCAAACCAGGCTGGTGCTCTCCGCTGCATTTGGCGCGGTTAAGCCGGGAGCATAAGCGTGAATGCTTTGTATCCATTGAGCAAATATGGGTTGTAACTGAATAGCCGTATCCGAAAACATGTCTCGGGGGCGTCCTAAAGCGCTCATTGTGTCATTGTGAATGTATAACCCAAAGCTATGGAAGCCTAGAAAAATGCAGACCCAGTTGAGGTGTGAAATTATAGCATCTCGATGCCGAATGACACGATCTAGCAAATCGTTGTATTGAGTACTCGGGTCGTAGTCCCTTACCAAATAAATAGCCGCGTGCGCAGCCGCACCAACTATTAAAAAACCCCCAATCCACATGTGATGAGTAAATAAAGACAATTGCGTGGCATAATCGGTCGCTAGGTACGGATATGGAGGCATGGCGTACATATGGTGAGCAACCACAATCGTTAGGGAGCCTAACATGGCAAGATTAAGTGCTAACTGGGCATGCCACGAAGTAGTTAAGATCGCATGGAGGCCTTTGTGACCCTCACCCGTAAAGGGACCTCGATGAGCTTCAAGGATTTCCTTCGTGGAATGACCGATACCCCAATTCGTTCTATACATATGACCAGCTATCAAAAAAATAATTCCAATAGCGAGGTGGTGATGTGCAGTATCGGTCAACCATAATCCGCCGGTTACTGGGTTCAATCCTCCTCGAAAGGTCAGGAAGTCCGAGTATTGCGACCAATCAAGTGTAAAAAATGGAGTTATTCCCTCTGCGAAACCGTGATATATTTGAGCTATAAGATTACGATTAAGAATGAATTCATGGGGTAGGGGTATTTCTCTGGGATCGACCCCTGCATCTAAGAGCTGATTGATGGGGAGGGAAACGTGTACCTGATGTCCCGCCCATGCCAAGGAACCCAACCCCAAGAGACCTGCCAAATGGTGATTTAGCATGGATTCGACATCTTGAAACCAAGCTAATTTCGGAGCCGCCTTGTGATAGTGGAACCAACCAGCAAAGAACATTAGTCCTGCAAAAATTAAGGACCCAATGGCGGTGCAATAAAGTTGTAGTTCACTGGTTATTCCGGATGCTCTCCATATTTGGAAGAATCCAGATGTTATCTGTATCCCTTGGAATCCTCCTCCCACATCTCCGTTAAGTATTTCTTGACCAACTATTGGCCAAACCACTTGCGCACTGGGCTTCACATGGGTGGGATCGTTTAGCCACGCCTCATAGTTCGAAAAACGAGCTCCGTGAAAATACATGCCACTGAGCCAAATGAAAATAATTGCTAGTTGACCAAAATGAGCACTAAAGACTTTTCGGGATATGTCCTCCAAATCATTGGTGTAACTGTCAAAGTCATGGGCATCAGCATGCAAATTCCAAATCCACGTGGTGGTACTAGGACCCTTAGCCAAACCTTTTGAGAAATGCCCGGGTTGAGCCCACTTCTCAAAAGAGGTTTTCACGGGATCCTTTTCCACCATGATTTTGACTTCTGGTTCTGGTGAACGAATAGTCGTCGAGATTCTCCTCTCTCCGGATGGGGGTAGCAATGACCTACCAACGAGGGGTACGAGAATTCCGAGGGATAAATTCTGCACCCGTCTAGTGGAAATATCCTTTCTACTTATGGGTCTGGAACCGGGGCGATTTCGGTAGAAGATTTATCCCAGGCAGGCATTTAATCCTATTATTGCATAACGCATAAGCGCTTCACGGACCGGATCTTGCAAATCATCCACCCCGCAAAAGATATTAGCTGAGTTTCATTCGAGAAGAATCAAATGGTCTGAAAATAATTGTTTTCAATCATTGATTGGTTCACAACTTGCTTCACCCATCAAAAAAACGCCTAGTAATCCTTGACCAATTCTGTGCTTCGATATAACTGTTTGGAGGAAGTGCTATTGCCCGTTTCCAATACCCGGCAGCCCGATTGAACCAAGCTTCGGAAGATACCGGATCTTTTTGTTGGATGGCTTGCTCCCCCCGGTCGGGATGGATGAAACTACTTATATATAGGGATCTCCTCCCTCAGAACCGAACTTGGGAGTTTCCCGCTTCGTACGGCTCACACGCGCCATTACCCGCGAGTCTCTTTCACCCCTTTCTTTGGGGTAGAGAGAACCAGGAACAGCTGCTAGTAGTGGCCCCCAATCCTATGCATTTAATATGGGATCCTCCCCCTACTCCTGGTTCGGTCGAAGGACCAAAAATCCTTTTAGTAACTAACTATCTTGATTGTTGACACAGATCCATCATTTTAATCCATTTGTCCTTTGGGATTTGGTGCTACACCGTGGCCCAATGATAACTATCACCTCAAACGATTCCGTCACACGAATCAGTTACGTAATTCATTGGGTTGGGCCAATTCCATTGTATCAATCTAGTTTTTCAATGGGAAATCCTTACGGTGCTGCGATTCCAATTCACTCGATTATCCATAGGGTTTTAAGCCTCTATCCCCTGGGTCCCCCCAAATCTCGATTACCACGAGGGATGGTTGGTACCACAGCTTATGATACTCCCTCGGAGAATCCATTGTGGGAAGCTTCTTTTTGCTAAGCAGTCACAAACTGAAAGATCTTGCAGTGTAGATAGTCGCACGTAATGGCAGATCACAGCCATATTATTGGGAGCCTGCGGTAGGAAGGGATTCCGTTCTAATGCTTGGAAGTGATATTCCAAAGCTTTTGCGTGTTTACCATTACTGGTATGGATAGGACCTATATTGTATAGTATATAACTGCGATCATAAGGATCAGTCTCTAGGCGCATTGCTTTGTGATGATTCCATGAAGCTTCGGCATATTCTCCCTCGGATTGGGCTGACATCCGTTACGGTTGCTTGTTCATTGAAAGAGAGCTCCGCTACAAAACCGTACTTGGGCTATTCATCCCATACAGCTTCTTCCGCCCATTCGTGCAGAACAAACAAATTCTAAATTTGTTCAATCAACAACGAGCAAAGGCTAGTGCCCCCTTCTCCTGGGTTTTATCGGATCCCTAGCTATCCTTCGTGTCAATCGTTTATCTCGTTAATCCAGCATCATAATTATGATGCTACATGATTTCATTTTTCATGCAGAAAATTTCTGAGTTACGCAGAGAAACTCATGATAATTTATTCGTTTTTCGCACCCCAAGTGTGGCAGGGATTGGTCACCCCGACGATCCTCGATGATTGCAGGGTTATCCAAGATGCAAGTGGGATGATTTGTCATCGTCCTAATCATCAGTTGGTCTCTTTCGCAAAAGTGTAGTACTGATGTTTGTAACAAAGAGTTTGTGGTGTCGGTTTCTGCACGTAGTGCTTCTCCCCGTGCTTACCCATGGAACTAACGTTCATCACGAATTATTCGGTGGGTATGACCCCTGGCCTAGCGCCACGATCCGTCGTAGACTGAAGACTGGAACTGGAGCGTTCAGGGCTGCATCGATCGCGGATACGCGACAGAGGGACCTGTATCCTGTTGCTCAACGCGCCCCCCTCTGAGATGCGAATCCCCCGGAATCAATTAGTTCTTAAAAAAAAAAATTCTTTAAATAAATAATTGATCAATTCCAATTTCGAATCGCACCATCCCTATAATGGGTAAGGGCTTCTCTCTCTCCTTCACTTGCTGGTGGGACTTGCAACGAAGTATCTGCCGAAACCGTAAAAGTCTTATCAATAAAATTATTATTTCTCTGAGATCTAGGCATAGCTTTCAATCCTCAATGCTTTTTTGACTCCATCGTTTTACCCTACTCATTACTGGATTGCAAAATATCACTGGGTTACAAGACTAAGGCGGATTGCACATGGGATTGATTTTACTTTTTATTTTTTTGAAGTACAAAAATAAAAAAAAATATATATATATATATATAAATACACCTTCTTGAATAGCTTATTTTCCGCCTCCGTCTCGGCTCAATTCAACACAAAAAAGGAATGTAATAACTTGTTTTGTCTTGAATTAAATGATAAAGGTATTTTAGGTGATAGGTACTTTTTATCTTCAACCCTTCGCTCATTTTCTTTGCTTGTTTCTAAACCCCTTTCAGGTACACATCATATTGATCTTGCAGGGGTGTTGCTACTCAGTACTCCTGATCGATACACTACATGCGTGGTTCCGCGTATCACGGGGAGGATGGCCGAGCGGTCTAAGGCGTAGTACCGGAAATACTATGTGGATCCGCATCTACCGAGGGTTCGAATCCCTCTCCTTCCTCCTGTTTCGGTAAATTCAGTGGTAGTAAATGAATTCATTAAATATTGTTCGTGCCATCAAACCCAAATCATGCACGAACGGATGACTGTGTTGATCCGTATTAGCAAAACAGTTCTGCATATAATCACTCAACTTTCCTATCACCCTCTTTTTAATTTGTTTTCTTTTTGTTTTCCCACCTAGGCCCTTCACCCCCTTCCGATGATGCTATGGAAGTATGGGTGAACGAACTCATAAAAATGGTTTGGAATTCGGCAAATACTAGGCTTTGCGGGAATGGTACTCCACGACTAATAACTCGTTGATGTCCAAACTAATAGATTCTCGACTCGCAAATCGATTGACCAAACCTTTTGGTCCGTCATTGCCCAATGCCAAAAAGGCCAAGTGATTTGGTATTTTTTCACTCCTAGTAGATCCGATACGCCTTTCGAGTCCGACCAAATGGATTGAATGATTCCTAATAGCAATGACATCTTTAGGTTTACAACGATAACTTGGTATATCTGCCACACAACCGTTCACGAGGACGTGCTGGTGATTAACTGATTGTCTAGCTGCAGAAATAGTAGAGGTCATACCTGATTAGGAAATAATATTATCTAGACGCATCTCGAGTAATTGCAATGGTGCTTGACCCGTTGATCCCTTGGCTTTTCTAGCAATTCGAACATATTTAGGCAATTGACGTTCTGTTGATCCATGATTGAAGCGTAATCTTTGTTTGGCCTCGAGACGCACCCGAAATTGAGACGTTTTTCCGGAAGAAGCTTGATCAGTATCAAGTCGTGCTTTTTGTAGATTTATCGTCTTACTCGTCAGCCCGGGTAGATTTTTCAAACGACGTATTATTTTCAATCGTGGTCCCCTGTATCAAGACGTGATAACTCCTTTTCCGTAAGCGTGTTGCAACTGAGAACAAAGATTCGGTCGCTTGAAGAGAACGTTATACCACCCGCCTGGCTTCAACAAGCTTGTTATCTATAGCAATAATAGCATGGGAGTAAAAACGAACAGGGGTTCGATCCATCGGAGATAAGGACAAAAAAAGAATCTCGTTCGAGTGAGGGGTGTATATCAAAAGTCTAAACAAATGATTTTATCACTGAATAAATATAATTGAGTACCCCTGAAATCGAACCGATAACCTTTTTGTATTGCGATGGCATCTCTACCCACGTCTCGATCGGATCATGCAAAAAAAAAAACCACTAAAAATAGAAAAAGTGATTTTTTTTTACGGTTGAGTTCACGAAAGCAATCACCAATCCGAGTGAGCGGCTGCTTGGTTAACCAAAGATTGTTGAAGCCAATTCATTTTTGTACTTCTGAAAAATATTTTTATTTCTGTTTATTCAAGCAGTTTTTGATCCGATGTATTGATCCCAACAATATTCAGGGATATAATCTGGATAGTCAAACAGGTAAAATAACTAAAACCTGTTTGGCAAGAATCAACTGGTTTGATTCCCGCGGACCCAGTCTTTTGGTTCAGCTAAATAAATAAATTTAATCTCCATAAGACTTCTTCATTGAGATTGTACCTGTAGGAGAACAGAGGATTAGTGTTAAAAAATTTGGGGGGAAGGTTCGGATTTGGTTCGTTTGAACTTTCCGATCCTCGCCTCTCCTGGGGCATAACAAGGGGGGATATGGCGAAATGGCAGACGCTGCGGACTCGAAATAATTGAGCCTGGATATGGAAACAAATCAAGTGGTAGCTTTCAGATTCAGGGGAACCTAGGACTACTGGTTAGGTAATCCTGAGCCAAATTCCACATTTCGGGTGGTAGTCCATCCGAAAGGATAGGTGCAGAGACTCGATGGGAGCGATCCAACCGAACGATCAATCGATTGCTTGATATTTATCTAAGCAGGTTGGTTCGATCCGGACGATGCAATCAAAAATAAGTAGGATTCAGAACAAAATTAGTTATATAGGATTATATAGCTAAAATTTTTGAAAGGACCGGTTGGCGCATCCCCCGGATCCTCTCTGTGTTGCTGGGGTGTACTTCAAATATATCCTGAACAAATAGATATACCTGGGATATACGTATATGTGTTAATTAGCAAAGGATAAAGAGAGAGTCCGATCCTGCGGCGCCCGGCGAATCAGCAATGCAAACTGCAGTAGGAAGAAAATCCGCTGGTCCTTACAAGACCGTGAGGGTTCGAGTCCCTCTATCCCCAAGACATATAAAACAACCGGCAAATCAAATCACCCCGCAAAAAATCAGGATTATTGCGGTTCCTTTGGTTTTATAAACCAAAACCAAAGGGATGAATCCTTTGTACCCGCTACTGTTTAAACCCCAAAGAATTATTCTCATGGACTGAAATACCATCGTCCTAAACTGTTTAAAGCTGGATTGCAAATGAACCTTTCCGTTAAGTTCCATAACGGCTTGAAACAGTTCGTTTGCAACCGTTCAATCCAAATAAGGGTAGGAGAATCAATGGACAGTAGTATTGAATTTCATTCTTGAAATTGTCAGTCATTGGCCGGGATAGCTCAGTTGGTAGAGCAGAGGACTGAAAATCCTCGTGTCACCAGTTCAAATCTGGTTCCTGGCAAGGATCTCTCTCCGGAGTATCAACCTATTAGGTTGCGAAGAATCAATGTCTGTTCCTGAAACGTAAATAGGAATTACAAAATTTGTTATTTAATTGTTCATGGCTTTGCTCAGCATTGGAATCACGTTTTGCGATTCGCAAGAAAGCCCGCCAAAAAATCATGGGATTGATCTGCGCACTTCACAAAAGCTTTCGCCAAACATGCTGCTGCGGTTTCTCGTTGCGTAATAGGAAATCCCTTTGTAGTTTTATCACTAGGTTCAAGTAATTGTTCGTACGACTGTGAGGATTCATTTTTACCATTAGAGAACTTTCTTTTATTTGCCTGTTTATAGTGGGGCTGGATCCTGGCATCCACCCAGCCGCATCGGTGGGAGTCAATTGGACTGATCAATTGGATTGGTTCGAGGGAGCGACTATTAAATAAATTGCTACGCCTAGTTACCATAAGGGTAAGTAGGCAACGGTTTGAAGAGAAATCATTCAAACTAGCTGGGGAAAATGAATCATAGACATATTGATCAGGTAAAAAAATGTCATAGAATCTATTGAGTATATTCCTGTAATGACTCCTCATGTGTCAATCGAGAGGAATCAACATCACATCAAAGCATCTTTTCACGATGTATAAGGCGGACCCTTGTTTGATACAAATAAGTTGCGGAGGTAGGAACTAACCCCCTCCCCGCATGAGGGTCAATGGACTCGACTTTCGCGTCATAGACCAAGTGGACTTTCCCGCGGCGTGGAGGACAGCGTGAACCGACAAAAAATGTAAAAGCAAATCCCGAATTAGTAGAAAGTTCTCGCTGCTTCTTTTCTCGTGCGAGATTCACATATACAAACTGACCATTGACCATTGATGATGCTTTTTTCAAAGCATTAGTATCAGACGGGGCACTTTACAAATGAGCGACAGCCCCTACTTGACTTAGTCTATCAAAATCTGTTTTGGTATACTTGCATAAACTTGCTAGTGTCGGTTCAAATTAACTTTGTGCTCATGCCAAGGGGAAGGAAGTTTCAATTACATATTGATCAAAAAGTGCTTGGCTCTATCTATGATTATTTATTGTTAATACCTTCGGTACATATTATATTATAATAATATGTCGTAATAAAAAAAAAGCCTGCTTAACTCAGCGGTTAGAGTATCGCTTTCATACGGCGAGAGTCATTGGTTCGAATCCAATAGTAGGTATTGGTTGGTATCGCATGGTTGCTTAAACCTGTACTTAATAGATTTTATCTATTATTTTTTTTGGGGGGGGTACTCCCTGATTCCTGAATATACCCCCAATCAATTTGTCTTTTGTTTGACTCTGCTATGCGCCCGTCCCGTTGTACCGCATAAAAAAAATATAAACGATCAAGTAATTTCCAAGGCTTCTACTCGAGCTTTAGCCCTCCTGAGTAACAAGCCAGCTTCAATAATCTGTTTTTTTCCCTTGGCTTTAGCCAAATCAGTTCGAGCCATTTGAAACGTTTTTTTAGCTTCCTCAGGATCAATCTCACTGGCTTGTTCTGCTTCATTAACGAGTATCGTTACTTGATTGTTGTCTGTCATAGCGGAACCACCCATTAGGGCCATTGTGGACCACTGCTCATGATGGCGCAGTCTTGGTACTCCAATATCCGAAGCTGTAAGCAACGGCGCGTGATTGGGCAACACCCCGATTTGGCCACTGCTCGTGGGTAGCACGATTTCCCCAACCTCGGAATTCCAAACAGTTCGATTAGGGGCCATCACACGGAGTTTTGGTACCATCCCTTTTATTGACCCTCCACTTGTGCTTGTAAAGTCGCGGCTTTTGTGTTGACCTCATCGGTATTACCAACTGAATAAGAAGCTTGCTCAGGAGGATTGTCCGATTCGCCAGAAAGAATCATTTGAAATCCCTTGATGGTTTCTATCAAACTGACATATTTTCCCGGCGAGCCAGTGAGTACTTCTGCCACAAAAAAGGGTTGCGATGGAAAACGCTCTATTTTTCGTGCCCGAGATACCGTTAAACGGTCTTCCTCCGACGATTCGTCCAGTCCGGGAATAGCAATAATATCTTGAAGCTCTTTGTATCGCTGCAAAGTCTGCTTAACCCCCTGTGCAGTTCCATAGTGGTCTTCACCCACAATCCAGGGTTGCAACATAGTCGACGTTGAATCCGGGGGATCCACTGCGGGGTAAATGCCTTTTGCGGCTAATCCTCTGGAAAGCACGGTGGTGGCATCCGGGTGCGCAAATGTTGTGGCAGGGGCTGGGTCGGTCGAATCATCCGCAGGTACGTAAGCAGCTTGAATAGAGGTTGTTGACCCTTCCTTAGTTGAAGTGATTCTTTCCTGGAGAGAGCCCATTTCTGTGCCAAGGGTCGGTTGATAACCCACGGCGGAAGGCATTCTACCTAGTGAAGCCGATACTTCTGATCCCGCTTGGACAAAGCGAAAAGTATTGTCAATGAATGGTGATACATCCTGTTTGTTAACATCCCGGGAATACTCGGCCATTGTTAAAGCCGTTGAGCCAACTCTCATACGAGCTCCTGGTGGCTCATTCATCTGACCGTAGACCGGCGCCACTTTCGATTCCGAGACGTTTTGTTCATTAATCACTTTTGATTCTTTCATTTCTATGTAAGGATCGTTACCTTCACGGGTGCGTTCTCCCACTCCACCAGATACGGATACCCCCCCGTGAGCCTTGGCAATATTATTGGTTGATTCCGTAATAGGAACCGTTTTTCCTACTCCAGCCCCCCCAAATAGTCCAATCTTTCCTCCTCGACGATATGGAGCCGGAAGATCTACGACCTTAATCCCCGTTTCAAAAATAGATAGTTTTGTGTCTGATTGCGTGAACGCAGGAGCGGATCTGTGAATGGGGAATGTTGCCCCGCCATTCACGGGGCCCAAGTCATCTACGGGTTCACCAAGAACATTAAAGATTCGACCGAGAGTGATCTCACCAACAGGAACGCAAAGGGGAGCCCCCGTGTCAATGACACTCATGCCTCTCGTTGAACCGTCTGTGGCGCTCATTGCAATGGCTCGTACTTCATTATTACCCAATAACTGCTGTACCTCGCAGGTAACATTAATTTTTTGACCCGCTGGATTTTGTCCCTTGACTATTGATGGATTATAGATATTGGGCATTTTGTCCGGGGAAGAAGCTACGTCAAGTACTGGTCCAATAATCTGAGTGATACATCCTGCATTTTTCTCTACTAATTCAGAGATTCCGAAATAGAAAGAACTGGTTCTCGTAACTATTTTGGTGTTTTATCCCTATTCGAATACCGAACCAATAAAAATATTCCAGACTTTTTTGCTTATAAAAGAGATGAAGAGTCCTTGTTCTCCGTTTACACGCATATCTTTTTCCTTCTGGAGATTAAATTTCCATATCCTTCCATCACGGCAGAGAGAACATGCAAAAACAAACGTGGGTCTAGTAATATTTTTTATTTTATGCGATCCGATAACTAGTAAAACTCGGATTTTGCCGGTGTAATCACCGTCCGATGCATGATCCAAATCCTCTATTTACTGAAGAAAATTTCCTTTTTATTTCTGCAGAGTCTTCTAGACGGATCGGATATTGGGCTTGATACCCTTCTTTTATCCACCGACCAGTCTACCTATGAAAATATTTTCAAGTCAATGTATTGATATGGGGTCGGAACCAACAACAACTTATCGTCACCGGTTCTTGCAGGAACAGCACAAGTCAGTTGCGCTTCGTGCAAAACACATTATAAAATATCAATGTTCGAGACTCGGTACACAGTTGCCTCTTGCTCGGATTATGGTGATACCCGTTTCACACCTCGAATTGAATTGACTCCACCCTGTCGAGCAGATCCCATAATTGCAAGATTTACCACTCAAGTTGTAGGGAGGAGCTTACGTCACCACAAACGGAGACCAAAACAGGTATTGGATTCAAAGCTGGTGTTAAGGACTATCGATTGACTTACTATACTCCCGAGTATCAAACCAAAGATACTGATATCCTGGCAGCTTTCCGAATGACTCCGCAACCGGGAGTACCCCCCGAAGAAGCTGGAGCTGCGGTGGCTGCGGAGTCCTCCACCGGTACATGGACCACCGTATGGACAGATGGTCTCACCAGTCTCGATCGCTACAAGGGTCGGTGCTACGATATCGAACCCGTTGCGGGAGAAGAAAACCAATATATTGTTTATGTAGCTTATCCATTGGATTTATCTGAAGAGGGTTCCGTCACCAATTTGCTAACTTCTATCGTAGGTAATGTATTTGGATTCAAGGCCTTGCGTGCTCTACGCTTGGAGGATCTAAGAATTCCTCCTGCTTATTCAAAAACTTTTATGGGTCCGCCCCACGGTATCCAGGTCGAACGAGATAAATTGAACAAGTATGGACGTCCCTTATTGGGGTGTACGATCAAGCCCAAATCAGGTTTATCTGCCAAGAATTATGGTAGGGCTGTCTATGAGTGTCTCCGCGGGGGGCTTGATTTCACCAAGGACGACGAAAACGTTAACTCCCAACCATTTATGCGTTGGCGTGATCGTTTCCTTTTTGTAGCGGAAGCTCTTTTCAAATCCCAGTCTGAGACTGGTGAAATCAAGGGACATTATCTAAACGCCACTGCGGGTACGTGCGAGGAGATGTTAAAAAGGGCAATTTTCGCTAGAGAACTGGGCGTGCCCATCGTCATGCACGATTATCTGACCGGGGGGTTTACCGCCAATACCAGCTTGGCTTTTTACTGTCGCGATAATGGATTGCTTCTACACATCCACCGCGCAATGCATGCTGTACTTGATAGACAGAAAAATCACGGTATACATTTCCGGGTATTAGCCAAAGTATTACGTATGTCTGGCGGGGATCACATCCACGCTGGGACTGTAGTTGGCAAACTGGAGGGTGAACGGGAAGTTACCCTGGGATTCGTCGATTCACTCCGTGACGATTATATACAGAAGGATCGTAGTCGTGGCATCTACTTCACCCAGGACTGGGTATCCATGCCAGGGGTATTGCCCGTAGCTTCTGGAGGCATTCACGTATGGCATATGCCCGCTTTAACCGAAATTTTTGGAGATGATTCTGTATTACAATTCGGTGGAGGAACCCTGGGCCATCCGTGGGGAAACGCCCCGGGCGCTGTCGCGAATCGAGTTGCCTTGGAAGCCTGTGTACAAGCGCGTAACGAAGGACGTGATCTTGCCCGCGAGGGGAATGAAATTATTCGTGAAGCTAGTAAATGGAGTGCTGAACTAGCAGCTGCTTGTGAAGTGTGGAAAGAAATCAAATTTGAGTTTGAAACAATTGATACATTGTAGTTTTCGCAACTATTCGTGGTGCAGGTGGAACTCCCCGTGGAATTTTCATCTACCAGTCTTTTCCGGAAAGGTTGGTTCACTGTCTAGAAGCGTTGGGGTGTCGAGCAGCATGTGCGTCTAGACCCCCCTTCCTTCCCGTATCAATCCTGGGAGTTTACTCATCATTATTATTCTCGTTTTTTTTTTATAAACGTCACAAACAGATAACGTTCTCGAACCAGAAGTGACTAATAACAGGAGTTAGTCGCATCGAAAGAGACTATATGAAAGAATAAAATATATACCTCCAACCATTCACCCGGACTGCGAGTAAGATTAACGGAGGTACCTTGCACAGAGTGTATCAGTCTATTAAAATTCCTCTTGAGAATACTTTTAAAGTATCCAAAGACATACCCTTATTTTCAGCAATGCAATGAATTATGAAATCCAGTCTGTTGGTAACTTAATTGCTGATAGTGCAAAGCTGGTTCAAAATACTGGCTCGAAGGTTTGAATCTCCCCTATTTGTATCATTGACAAAAAGCTGTACCATTATAAACCGTAATCAAGAGGTTGACAAACGCAAAATTAAAGAAGTTTCTGACTCGCACCCGTCCGATAAGGCAGAATTGCCGTTTGGGAAACGGTTGGACAAGCATTAGTAAGCTCCTAACATATGATCGATCGAACATGAATGGAGTCGACCACTTAGTAATCAAAATCTATGGAAGAAAAAGATTCTTGGATTGTAGCATGATTCTTTCTAGTACCTATCATCTATTTCATAGAAACACTGAGGAGATTTATACGTCCGTAAAAAATTGGTTTGAAGATAGACAAAAGTTTAGTGGATTGATTGGAGCTTTCTTCGATAGGGCTACTAAAGGCCATATCCCGACTGAAAAAGGATATAGCGAGAAGGAGGATCGCGTGGATATTGGTACAAACAAAGGGCTATGGACTTGACGCGAGAACTGTGGTGATATGCCTTACGTCAGACCTTCAAGAGAAAATGAGAGTATTTGCGAAGGACGCGGTTATCATCTACCCATGACAAGTACGGAAAGGATTGAACCTTCGATTGATCGTGAAACTCGGGTTCCACTAGCTGAAGACATGACCGCGAGAGATATTCTGGATCTTTCCGATGGGGACTCCTATCAGAGCCGTATTACAACTCCGCAGGAGAATACAGGTTCAACGGATGCTGTCCAAACAGGTACAGGACGTTTGAATGGAACAACTATTGCGCTTGGTGTTACGGATCCCTAATCTATGGGTGGTAGTACGGGGTCTGTGGTGGGGGAAAAGACTACTCGGTTAATTGAATGTGCTACCAACAAATCCTTACCTCTCGTTATCGTCTGTGCCCCTGGAGGGGCGCGCATGCAAGAAGGGACATCAAGTCTGATGCAAATGGCTAAGATCCCTCCCGCTTCGTAAACATACCAAGTTCAAAAAAAGTTGTTACATATTTCAGTTCTTACTTATCCAACTACGGGAGGTGCAACTGCTAGTTCTGGCACGTCAGGAGACGTTATTATTGCCGAACCGAAAGCATATATAGCATTTGCTGGGAAGAGGGTGACTGAACAAACCCTACGTCAGAAAATACCTGATGGATTTCAGGTTGCTGAATCGTTATTTGATCATGGATCACTCGATCTGATTGTTCCACGTAATATCCCAAAAGGTGTTCTGAGCGAGATATTCGAGCTCTATACCGCGTCTCCTCGTGACTAGTCTTTCCTCCATCTCTGCAAATCCGAGTTTTCTTGTTTCCATCGAACGATGCATCACTGTTCTGTTGGGAACGACACAATTAACAAATTGATGTTTGAACTCCAATTTATGGACATGCGTTGATTTGAACTACGATGATCGAATCTACGATCTGGTTGAATACAAGATTACTCGATTGATGTTATGAGCAGAGCATTCTGTCATGTTGCCTCATCATTGAATCAGAAATGATGCACGAATTGCGCTTCACACAAGGCACAATCCATAAACATATTTTTGTGGGAAACGTGCTTGGTACTCAGAAACCCTTTTATTTTCCTGGTTAGAGGCATTATCATTAAATGCTAGAGAGATAAACCCACTGGCTAATACCGCTGCAATATCAAATATATTTTCTTATTTATTTTCTTTTCACTTCTTCCATTACTTGAGGACCCATGACAGCATCCTATTCACCTTCCATTTTTGTACCCCTGGTGGGTTCAGCACTCCCGGCGATTACTATAGCTTTCCTGTTCGTGTACATAGAAGAAGATGAAATCTCATGATTTCAAACTCTAGTTCGTTCGAGCATTCCTTTATTGAAGGAGAGATCTGTGGCATTGATTAATCGTGATAATGACTCTCTGGTTAATCCATTCAAGAAGTCTAATTTCTAAATCAAATTTTTTTTTTCGAAACCAGTATGGCAGCGTCACAGCAAAAAGAAAGGGAGAGCTCACCGCGTGGGAAACAATAGTATTTCTTGATCCATTTGTATGTGTTGCGCGCGTAGGCACCGCGCGGGCGCATGCCCCCGCGCACGCGCGCACCAATAGAAGTCTAGCCTCGTAAGGCTTTTACCGTCTGTGCTATCAAAAATCATATAACCAAATTGAGTAAACTCAATTGATGTAAAAACTACTAATGGACTTATGTTTCACGAATTATGCCACTTTTTTTACGACCACTACCACGTAGTGACATAAGGGAGTGAAGTTAATAAGTTAATAACGCGATTAACCAACTCATTCTGACGGGATACAAACCTTGGGAGAATAGCAACGACGCATCAATCCGAGTTGATTCAAATAGATTCTGTTAGAGGGTTTTGCACATTTGGTAACTTGTGTTGGGCTTGCGTACTCATTTTTGGTGCTTTGGGTCCCACACTGGTCGGTTTTTCCAGCCACATTGGAAAAGACTTAATTCCTTTATTTATGTCCAAAAATATTGTTTTTATTCCACAAGGTATTGTGATGTTATTTTATGGTATTGCGGGTCTCTTCGTCGGGTTCTACTTGGGATGTACCGTGTTTTGGGACGTGGGCAGCGGATACAACCTGTTCGACAAACGAGAAGGAATTTTTCTGATCTTTCGTCGTGGTTTCCCTGGAAGGAATTGCTGTATCTGTGCAAAATTTATGTCGAGGGATATCCAAGCAGTTGGATTGGAAACCCACGGGGGTCTCTATCCCCGTCGGATTCTTTATCCAAGAATTAGGGGTCGCCGGAGCATCCCCCTTAGCCGCATCGGAGAAGATTTGTCATTGGTTGAGATGGAGGAAAAAGCTGCTGGACTCGCCCGCCTCTTGCGCGTGCCAATCGAAAGCTTTCGGGGTCTCCCCCGCTGACAAGCAATTACCATGGATAGATAAATAGAGAGGCAAATGCATAGATGACATGTGATTGCATGCAATTAAATTAACCGTTATTTAGCATCAGAGAGTCGAACGATAACGATATAGTCAATGAATGCGAGAAAGACAGTTTCAGCATTCCGGTGAATACTTCTTCTTACCAGTTTCAATCCTCTTTCTTTTCCGATACATAGACAACGCACGAAAATAGATTGTTGGAGACTTATTCAATGGTTCCGTGGGACTCCTCATCGTTCTTCGGACAGGGCTCATAAAGTAAGTAAACAGATCCGATTTGCAAAAAGAAAATATTTGTATCACACACGGGTAGGATTTGGTCTTGGGGAGTTGTCGGAAGCTGCGCTAACCGAAGGGTTTGACCCATCATCCATGATGATATATTGGAGTCTTTTGGAGCACCGAACCAGTTTATTCATTCCAAGCATTAGTAAGAAAAGATTGATCCTCTTCCTTCGTTCCCAGCTGCGGCTGATAAAAAATCACTCTCGTACCGCCGAGGGTACGAACGTGTCCTTAAACATTAAAGATCTTAATGAGGAGGGGAAGTCTGATCCCGACATAGTCATACCCCATTGCTCAGACACTCCCCAATCGAAATCCGGATATCAAAAATATCAACGTGATAAAAATAGTAGAGCAACCCACGTACGGAACCAGATCGACGATCCCGCAATGGCAGACGATTCAGGAACCTCCCCCCCAGGAAGACACATGTTTATAAATATAAACAAATATGAGCAAATGAATCGCAAATTAGTTCGGATTGAAGCTGTTCCGAATGATTCGGTTGCAATGGGGAAATGCAAAGCGGCGCCCGCGCATCCACCAACCACTGAGGATTCCAACGGCATTGTGGTCCACGAATTAACCGATCTATTTGTTAATGCATCCGCTTACGAATTAACCAATTTGATACCGCGGTCTATAAATCGTACTTCATCCAAATTCGGGGCAGAATTGACGAATCAATCGAATCCACGAATATTTCATGATTTTCAACTGGCTAACCATCAAGCTTCAGCCTCTCTAAAAACTATCGGATCTCTAATAAGTTTTTTTTTTCTGATCCATGCTATTTTGAAAAATGAATTCTCAGAACCCTGGGTTGGGCAATTACGGAACGAATTTGAGTTACAAGTATTTCTCAATCCATTCCAGGAGGAAAGGGCTTCAACTCAGTTTCGGCGAACGGAGGGATTATCGTGGTTGGGTGAAACGATGAAAAGCTCTGTCGGTCTTCGGTTGCAAAATTGTGACACAGAGAAAACATGCGACGGGAACATCCAGTCCATAATAATATATAATGAATTGAATACTCAATTTGTTTTGTGTGTGGCATCCGACGCCATAAGTCTTGCTATCCCAATCCTCTTGCTTGCAGTAGGTCGAAGAAGACTCGCAGCTCTAAACCCTTGGATTCGGGAGTTATTCTACAGTTTGAGTGACACAATGAAAGCGTTTTTTATCCTTTTAGTAACTGACTCATGTGTTGGATTTCACTCCCCCCACGGTTGGGAAATCGTCACAGGTTGCTTCCTAGAACACGTAGGATTTTCTCGTGACAGATACGTGATTTCCTGCTTCGTTTCAACGTTCCCAGTTATCTCGGATACAGTTTCTAAATATTGGATTTTTCGTCACCTGAATCGTGCATCGCCCTCAATCGTAGCGACTTATCATACGACGAATGAATGACTATCGTCCGTTTACATTACATTTCTATTGATCGTGCTTCATCAAGCATATCGGTTTGAAAGCAGAACTGAATAAAAGGAATTAGCACCAATCATTGAACTACGAAAATAAGAATTATAGGTAATTGGACAGAGACGTGGTTGATTCCGCAACTTTTAATAGTCATAGCCCTTACGGGAGTGGGTTTGCCACTTGCGTCCGACGCTTATCCTATTTTTGCGCAACAAAACTACGAGAATCCTCGGGAAGCTACTGGACGTATTGTATGCGCCAATTGTCATTTAGCCAAAAAACCTGTTGCTATTGAGGTTCCACAATCTGTGCTTCCCAACGCTGTATCTGAAGCAGTTGTTAAGATTCCCTACGATACGTAGATAAAATAAGTTCTCGCGAATGGTAAAAAGGGGGGTTTAAATGTGGGTGCCGTTCTCATATCACCCGAAGGGTTCGAATTGGCGCCTACTGATCGTATTCCCACCGAGCTGAAAGACAAATTAAAAAAAATTTCATTTCAGATCTATCGCCCGGATAGAAAAAATATAGTTGTGGTGGGTCCAATTCCGGGCGATTCGCATCAGGAAATTGTATTTCCGATCCTTTCACCCGACCCCAGTACCAATAAAACAACCCATTTCTTGAAATATCCTATTTATGTGGGTGGAAACAGGGGAAGAGGACAAATCTATCCTGATGGTAGTAAGAGCAATAATACGGTTTATACTGCTTCATTAACCGGAAGTGTTGTAAAAATAGTACGTAAAGAGGGAAGGGGTGGATACGAAATCGTTATACGAGGAGCGGCTGAAGATCGTGAAGTAACTGATATAATACCCCCCGGTCCTGAAATCGTTGTTTCAGAAGGCGAATTCGTCAAGATTGATCAGCCACTGACGAGCAATCCCAACGCGGGTGGATTCGGCCAAAGCGAAGCGGAGGTTGTTCCTCAAGATCCATTACGTGTACAGGGTCCTCTAATCTTCCTTGCTTCGGTCGTCCTGGCGCAAGTCTTCTTAGTGCTAAAGAAGAAGCAGTTTGAGAAGGTACAGCTAGCAGAGATGAATTCTCAAATCCGTTTTATATATATTGTTTGTGTAAATTCCCAGATAAGCAAGATAGGTGCAAATCTTTTTGTACCCCACTCCTTTGCTTGCTTTGCCTATGCCTTCATGTCTTTCCATCCGTTTGTTCAAAGAAACTTTCTTACGATCCGGCAATTCGTATCTACCACTTACTAGTGTCGCTTTTAACCGATCCGAAAAGACAAAGAGTTTTGATTACTAAATCTTAATTTCCAAGATCTGAACCGTCTTTCTATTGTGCGGATTCTGATCCCCCTGTAAGGTGAGGGTTGCAAGGTAAATAGATATGAGTGATCCAGCCGCTGAATACTCATGAGGTGGGGACAAATATATAGTAAAAAATATGGGATTGCTCGACAAGGAATCAATATTTTTTTATTCCGAAAACAAAACAATGGGATGAGTGCAAACCGCTTTTTATTACGGCGATGACAACCGCACCGGGGAAACCCGCGGCGTAAACGACTGCTACTACTCATTCAATCCCGATCGATTAAAAGATCGATCGGGATCACTTAATCCCTGTACGGAAATCATTCGATACTTACAAATAATTATAGGTTCTTTCTGGTAATTCGCAATAACTAGGTTGGTTCCGGCCCCCCCCCCCGGGGGGGGTACCAATAACTGTCTGCGGGTTTCCAAACCAGCCGGACTGGCTTTTCCCAGCAACGGCTCCGTCTCAGTCGAACACATCCGGGGGAAATAAAAGTGGGTAACCGTGAGACCGACCCCCCTTTCTTGCAACTTTTTACTGCTGGACCTATTTTATATTTCCATCAAAGGGACGACCCTAACCCTGAATAAGCCCCGTGAAAGAATATTCCCGATAAACCGATTACAAGTGTACCGGCTATAGTACCCACTAGCCATAAGGGGATCCTTCCGGTAGAATTGGCCATTTATTTCACCCCTCCCTACCCTTATCATCTCTTGCCTCAACGTCTACTCGGTCATAACTGAAGACATGAACAGTCAAAAACATATTTTTTATTTGTTTTTGTTTTAGGCGTTTCCAATCAATGTTGTTGTCAAATCAATCCAATGCCTGATTAAAAGAATAGTTGGAAAATGGGACGGCAGGCACAAAAATCAGTGGGGGTCCCCAGTAAAGGCTTGTGCGATTCGATTCCACACTTTGTTTGTTTGGATTTGGTCGTATCATGGATTTGAAGCTCGTTTAAAGACTATCGCTGAATGAACTGCATCGCTGATGTAGATCCCGAAGAAGAAACCGTGGGCACGGCTAATCCGTGAACAGCTAACCACCTAACAGTGAAGATCGGATAAGTTCTATCTAGAGTCATTGCTACCTCCTGAAAGGATCTGGCGGATGCATCAACTTGTTCCAACGATTCAAAACGGCCGGTTATTAAAGGAACTTCTTGTCGAGTTTCGGTGAAATACTCGTTTGGGCGGGGGCTGCCAAAGACGTCGTAAGCCAAACCCGTACTGACGGATAACCAACCCGCAATGAACAGAGAAGGTATAGTGATGCTGTGGATAACCCGGTATCAGATACTGGTAATAATGTCAGCAAAGGGACGTTCCCCCGTATTTCCAGACATGCTTGGCTCCGCATTCCGTTGCATTACAAAAGAGGTTGGATCATAAGTACCGGCTTGGGACGAAGGAGTGGAACTTAGCGATCAAAACCCTCTCACAAATTTTAAGTTGTCGATATAAATACCAAGGGTATATCTAAAACGTACTGGATTAGTATAGCCACCTGTTTCCGAAAGCAGCAAGACTACCTGTTCCGCGTAACAAACCAGAGGAAACTGAGCGAGGAGATAAGAAAGAAATTTATCCATTATGAAAATTTATTATCTCTTGGTCCAACAACCTAGTATTTCATTGATTCGATCGATCTCTCAACTCACTTGAGTAATGATTCCACATAAATCATTTGATGGTGGATGCAAAGGTGTCGTTGATCGCATTTTCAATAAATTGTTAATTATTGACTAGATAAATGAAAAAAAGCTTTTATTTTTGGCTCGGAAATGGACTCGAAAGAAGTAGTAATAACGGAATAAGTGGGATAATCAGAAATAATTGCTTCAGTTTTAATTTTTTGCATAATTTCAACAAATCAATCAAGATACTTGTTGCATCTATGCAAGCTATTGCCCGATTGACTTGGTTTGATGAACAAACGACTCTCTGAGACTGTATACTAGTCTAGTATGTATTAGTTCAATTTGGTAAATCAAAGAATTTCATGATAGACCTAATGAGTCACTTCGTTCTTCCGTTGTCTGTATTGATATTGACTCTGTCACTATCTCTCGGATTGAGTAAGATCCGGCTTTTATAAAATTAGGGATGTGCTGGAACCCACGAGGGGGGGAGGAACTTACCGATTCGACGTACTCAGCAATATTTATTCATGCTCAATCATGTTGCGGGTATTTACAAAAATCAAAATATATCTTCGAGTCAGAATGGTTGAAGCTTTACTATCTGGAATAGTATTGGGATTGATTCCAATAACTTTGATTGGATTGTTCGTAACTGCGTATCCGCAATACCGACGGGGTGATCGCCTAGATGTTAGATGAAAGACCTTCTAATTCTAAGTTTTTCTATTTGATTCAATACAAAATATCTCCGTTCTTACCACTCATTGGAATGCTTCTCCACTCATAACGTTAAAAAAAAATTCGGACTGAAACCGAGTGATTTGCTATATTCTTATTCAGTGCTTAAGCCACCCCACGTGCAGCGCAAGCATCTGTTAGCAAAACAGATGGATTGAATCCCATCCCTTGTAGGATTGTAGGAGAGGCACGCCCTGTAGGACTTGAACCTACGACATCGGGTTTTGGAGACCCGTGTTCTACCATGCTGAACTAAGAGCGCTCCTCCCGGATACCTATTGAATTGGTATCCGGACTGTTTACTGATTCGGGTACTGGGATAGAACGGACTCAGTGAATTTATTTTTTTTTTGATCCCGGTGAGCCGCTGGGACGACTGATCCCGCGGGGTCAGTCGAGCGAGCAGAAGTATCAAGTTTAAGAATTCAACTTTTATTATCCAATTATATCAATAAAGTATCACTAATTCAAAAGAATTAGGGATGACAGGATTTGAACCTGCGGCATTTTGTACCCAAAACAAACGCGCTACCGAACTGCGCCACATCCCTGTCCCGCCCGCAATCTGTAGGAGTTATACCTGAATCATTATAACCGCGCGTCTCGCGGATTGGCCAACGAAGTCGCGAACATAAGATGATGATTGACTAGATCCTCGCGCCCTTTCCTCGCGTTGAGTATACTCAATAGTATTATTGAACTCGATTGAATAGCGCTGGGTACAGAGGGAAGGGAGTTCGCTTTCCTGTTTCTATCTAGTAGAATTTTGAATTGATGGGACACAAGGGGGAAGACAAGGTTATAAGTTCAGTAAGATACAGATGAAAAAAAGGAGAATTTGCAACGCGGAATTCCGAAACCTATCTGTCTACAGCCCCCGTGCTTGCCGCAATATGGTTCACTTTGTTAGCCGGTTCATCGATAGAAATCAATCGATTTTTTTCGGATGCTCCAATATTTCCGTCTCATCAATTGGCGAGTGAATAATTGGTACTGAGTCTGTCGGCACTGACCGTGTCGGTAACCAATCCGTTGATAATACAAAAATTGGGTCTTATACAAACATAAACGGGTAGATTGTAAACGGGAAGCTAAACAAATAATGAGTTTCCCGCGTATGGTAAGTGGTTATAAAAAACTTCTTTCATTCCTCTATTAACTAATCAGAATCCGTTTCATACAACACCATGACTAAGGGAAAAGACACGAGGGTAACAATTGTCTTAGAGTGCATCGAGTGGACTCAGAATGGAAATGGTCATAATTTTTTAGGTATTCATAGATATACTACACGTAAAAGCCGCAGGAATACCCCGACTCGATTGGAATTGAGGAAGTACTGCCCTCATTGTCGCAAACACACTAATTACAAGGAGATTAAAAAATAAATGTATTTATTAGGATGAACACAATTTGATTTTTTCAAAATTCATGAAGCGCTGGTGTTACCCATTGCTATTGAAAGAGAGAGGATGAATTCATGAATAGGCTGAAGCTGTCTCCCCGTCGACGTTCTCCATCCATTTGATCCGATGAAATTGTGAGTTACAAAAATATCGTTTTGCTTCGCCGATTCCTGAGTGAACACGGGAGGATTTTCCCTAGACGAGTAAACAGATTAACTTCGAAGCAACAGCGATCAGTTGTTGTTGCCATCAAAAGGGCTCGTATTCCAGCTTTGCTCCCTTTTTCTAACAATGAAAATTAAATGATTTGGAAACTACCCGTGAAAAACAAACATAATTTGGCCATGATTGAGCGGTAAAAAGACCCATATGTATAAAATTACTTAATCCTTTTCTTCCTTGTTTCGACGAAGCAAGAAAGAGAGGGTGTTGGATGGGACCGCGTTGGATTGAAAGGAATGGAGAATCCTTTTGTTGGCTTATCAGCCTTCTTGAAGAAAAGTTAAACGTCGAATTAGCTCCCAATCAACTTATCGGAGCATGAATCTATCGCCCCATAAGTGCAGAAAAACCGTCAATATCCAAAACAACCATTTGTCCAAGTGCTTTACGGTTCAGATAGATTCGCTTGCTACACAAATAATTGATAAATTTACTGTGATTCGTCCCATACCGCCTCACCGCTGCATTTATTCTAGTAATCCACAAACGACGAATCTCTCTTTTTTTAATTCTTTTGTCTCGATAGGCATGGAAAAACGCTTTTGCTCGCTGCTGGTTCGCTGTTCTGAACAATCTTGAATGAGCCCCTACGGATCCAGAAGCCATTTCAAGAATATTATTGCGATGTTTACGAGCTGCAAATCCCCGCTTAACCCTAGTCATTGATTGAATGCCTCCTACAGGGTAAAAAAAAAAATTAAATCTGGTGGAAAATCAATTACTAAGATGTAATTGCATTCCACCGCTCGTATTGCATCCATGTCCGTCCCTACAAAAAAAAAAAAAAGAACTTTCGTCTGATGTGTGTGAGGAAGACAAAGATTCCAACGGTTTTTGCTTCCCCGACTTTCCTTCACATAGAGAATTGATTGGTACCTCTTTCAGGAAACCCCCACGGAAAAGTCGGAAAATCCCTATGCATTCCGAAGTTTTTGTGGCGCATAAATCGACGGTTGAATCCTTCCTATGCACCGGAGCCTGGAATTCCTCGCAACGTGGAATGGATAGATGCCGTCAGTAAGTTGTACGATTCTCAATTCTTGACCCGACCCAGGGGCTAATGCACCCCAGGCAGCAAAGAACTTTTCCGTAGGAACCACTTTGCGTATAGTAACGGTGCTTCATTCCGGAAATTAATTAAAAAAATGAATGATCCCTACTCGCCAGCGTCGTCTATGGGGCCACTGCAGTGAAATACAAGAATGAGTAACTGCTATCCCCGTTTTGTTTCACAATTTTCTCTGATTACTATTGTAAATGGGTGCCATTTCATCTCTCACCGAGACGATCGGATTCACACCGATTGTAACCACGAATCTTTATCCCTCGCTGGAATAGATGGATAATGTTTTGACTAACTCCGATGAATAAGGAGTGTTTTCCTACACAGATCCTCAATGAGTTAGTTTCTGACTTAAACGCGTCGCGCATACACCCTGGTACGTACCCCCCGACGCTGGGGACACCCCCCAAGAGCTGGGGATTTCGTTCCACCCTTAACGGGTTGTCTGGCTTTTCTAATGAGTTGTTGATTGGTTGGCACGGCTTCTAAACAAAGAAAAATATTGGTTTAAATCATTTTTAACCGTTACAGCTCACAAAGGATCCCGCGAGTGACAAATTAACTTATTTGAGAACAGCACTCTCTCCATTTTTACGATATTCGGAACGATGAGGAATTAAAATGGGACATTCAATATGTAAATATCTATGTCTGTTCAGATTCGATGTTTTACCTTTTATCATTGATGGAATCAATGATTTTTCCTTTCTAGTTGTATAAAAAGGATTCTTCCTTTGTCACCTGTATCTGAATTGCAAACCAGTGTAGGAAAACTCTCCCTTGCCTTACAGGGATTTTTTCCAGCATCACCACTCGGGGTTATCCCCCGAATAGTCCATTACCAAATTGATTCTGAATCTGTGGAACTCTCGGACGCCACAAAATCAGCAATGCCATGATTCCTTGCGTCTCCAGCCGACATGAAGACATCCCTCTCCATGTCTTCAGAGATCACCCAAAGTGGTTTACCGGTTCTTTGCACATGAATTCTAGTGATACAATCCCGTGGTTTCAAAACCTCCTCCGCTTCCGTGACGCACTCTCCCGCTTGCCCATCGTAGTAAGAGCTGGCGGGTTGATGAATCATAACCCTAGTCTAGGGAGACTATCCTACTTGGTGCTAACCGTACAGGCAGATTTATCTGCATACGGCTCTGCATCTGGCAGAACACGGTGGAATACTTTGTAAGACTTAGTGGGATTCGCTAACCGCATGAGTAGGAGTCGCTAATTCCACAATGGTTTAATGGCTCCTCCCACTTCTTGGGTAATCCACCATAAATACCAGTCACCGTCCTTCCCCGAAGTACTATGATGGGTCCGTTGCTTTATCCCCAAGCAATCCCGGAGTTTGCAAAAGGCACTTTGCATAGACGATGCGTTATCCGCACTTGCAAAAGACAAATTTTTCATAAACAAAGACGTAACTCTCTTTCTCATCCGCTCCCAATTCAAAAGGAACTATTGACAAATCCAACTCTGATTCTTTGATTTTCGTGACGCTGAAGCATTCATCCATTTCATCGGAATCGGATTCATCCAACAACATATTTGATTCGTTCCACAATCTCGGGACGTGACTCCGTTGGGACAACCAGTCCAGAAGAGCTATACCGAGCTTTAAATGCCATGCTACAATCACCCTGATTAAATGAAATCGGGCAGAGACATGATTTCGAGCCATACAAACCACTGGCGCTGAGCGTGGGGCAGTGCTATGCGTTTGGTGATCTCCCCCCCTGTTGAAACGAAGGATCCCATGGAAGCGGCTGGTCCCATGCAAATCGTATGTGCATCCGGTACTACAAATTGCATAGCATCGTATATGGATATTCCGGATAGTACTGCGCCACCGGGAGGATTCGCATATGAGTACATGTCTTTGGTTCCATCCTCCCCGTTTGAATACATCGTGATACCAATCAGTTGATTTGCGATCTCGTCATCGATTTGTTGACCCAAAAAAGGTGATCTCTCTCGATGAAGCCGGTTGATTGGGATGGGCGTGGGCTTCCCCCTCCCTGTGAACCGTAGAAGCTTCGTTGGAAACATGCGGCTCTCTGAAGTGTGGTACTGAGACAGGGGTGAAAGATGGGAAAAAAAACTCAAATTTTTTTTTTAATTGCCCCATCTTTGAAAGAATGGGAAGTTTTTGCCAACCCTCTTCGCATCGCTCAGTACGAGTCCTCCTCCGAGGCTACCGCCCCAAACCCGTTTTTCGGGTTCCGATTCAGTAATTATTTTGACTTATTATGCACTGCATTTTGCGGTGCATTAAACAGTGATGAATCAACGGTTGATTCTCCATTCATGACAGCTAACTCCAAAAAATCTTTGGGCTCTTTTTCTACTCCGGGGGTGACGATCCGACCTTCACTCGCACGTATGGAGCAAATGACTTCATCTTCCCCTTCTTTCTGTGTCTCCCTAAAGCAGCATAGTGCATATACGCTTTAACTACTCATTCAATCCAGGGAATTTTTTTGATTTCAGAATTTTTCACGTTATTTTGAAAATGATTCAGTCATTACCGATTTCGTGGAATTTGTAACCGAAGCCTGAATAATCTGTTGGTTCTTACTAGCCATGGATCCTGACGATCAGAAACGTCCTGTCGGATTTTATGTTTTGTAACCGCGCAAGTGTTTGCTAAACACTGAGTTACTGGCAAAACAGGGGCATGTCGACACACCGATCGGATGATGAATAGGGGATTATGCTACACGCCCCAATATATTTGATGGACTGTACCTACTATGCATCAACCCGAACTGCATCCTCTTCTCCGGGTAGACGGAAGGGCACTTTCGGAACACCGATTGGCATATAGTGGTTCAGATTTTGTGGTTACCTCGGGGACGAAAGCGTGGTCCACTCACCCCATCCACGTCCATATGTCCGTGCACTGATAGGTATGAATCTGTCATAAGCACTGGAATGAGTAGGTTGTTGCGGTGCAATCGGCCGAAGAGACAATAATTTCTAAGGAATAAATAAGTTTTATCAATAAAGACATTTGGTGTTCAATCGGTTATATTGTACATGGGATGGGACCAATCCTCACATTGTTAAGCAAATGCTGTGAATGCTAAGATATCCGTGTATTTTTTATTCATAGAGAACAAAATTATTTGGTAAGAAGGAAAGTGTTACTGAAAGATTCGTTTTGATTCTTCATGGCTCGAACCTATTTAACATTTTGTATCTACCAGCAATGCTCAGTTAGATTCTTAGATTCGTAATGAATATTTAATACTTGAAATTTTTTTTTTCTTACTTATTCTCCACCTTCATTCGCGGTGCAAGCCTACAATGCGAGAAACTCACACAATGTCTATTCATTCGCAAGAAGAAAGAGGTTTTTCACGGGTTTGCCTTGGTATCGCGTTCACACTGTTGTACTGAACGACCCCGGTCGTCTCATCGCTGTGCATCTGATGCACACTGCTCTGGTTGCCGGTTGGGCCGGTTCAATGGCTTTATATGAACTCGCAGTTTTTGACCCATCCGACCCAGTCCTAGACCCGATGTGGAGGCAGGGTATGTCTGTCATACCATTTATGACTCGTATTGGAATAACAAAGTCTTGGGGGGGTTGGAGTATCACGGGAAATGCCGTAACTGATGCAGGTATTTGGAGCTATGAAGGGGTTGCTGCAGCCCATATCACATTATCCGGTTTATTATTTCTGTCTTCCATCCGGCATTGGGTCTACTGGGATTTAGACCTGTTTCGTGACGAACGTACAGGAAAACCATCTCTGGATTTACCAAAAATATTTGGGATTCATCCATTCTTGTCAGGAGTACTTCGTTTTGCTTTTGGAGCATTTCACGTGACTGGTTTGTTCGGTCCCGGTATCTGGATATCGGACCCTTATGGATTGACTGGAAAAGTGCAACCCGTGGATCCGGCTTGGGGAGCCGAAGGTTTTGACCCATTCATACCCGGCGGCATAGCTTCCCATCACATTGCAGCGGGCGTACCAGGTATATTGGCAGGTCTTTTTCATTTGAGTGTTCGTCCTCCTCAACGTTTGTACAAAGCCTTACGCATGGGAAATGCCGAAACTGTATTATCTAGCAGTATTGCTGCCGTCTTCCTCGCCGCCTTCGTGGTTTCCGGCACCATGTGGTACGGTTCTGCCGCTACTCCCATTGAATCATTTGGCCCCACGCGTTACCAATGGGATCAGGGATATCTCCAGCAAGAAATAGATCGAAGGATTCGCTTTGGTAGAGCTGAAGGCTATAGCTTGTCTGAAGTTTGGTCCAAAATTCCTGAAAAATTAGCTTTTTATGATTATATCGGGAACAATCCGGCTAAAGGGGGTTTGTTCCGAGCAGGTGCAATGGATAATGGGGACGGAATAGCCGTCGGTTGGCTAGGCCATGCCATCTTCAAAGACAAGGAGGGTCACGAATCGTTTGTACGCCGTATGCCAACTTTTTTCGAGACATTTCCAGTAGTTTTGGTAGATGAAGAAGACATCGTGAGGGCTGACGCCCCGTTCAGACGGGCAGAGTCAAAATATAGTATCGAACAAGTTGGTGTAACTGTCGAGTCTTATGGCGGTGAATTAGACGGCACCAGTTTCAGTGACCCCACGACCGTGAAAAAATATGCTAGACGCGCCCAATTGGGCGAAATATCTGAATTCGATCGCACTACTCTGAAATCAGATGGTGTTTTTAGAAGTAGTCCCAGAGGTTGGTTCACCTTGGGTCACGTCACGTTTGCGCTCATTTTTTTCTTTGGTCATATATGGCACGGTGCAAGAACTCTACTTAGAGATGTGTTTGCCGGTATCGATCCTGATCTAGATGCCTAAGTTGAATTTGGAGCGTTCCAAAAGTTGGGGGATCCAAGTACTAAGAGACAGACCATATGAGGGACGTTAACTAAAAAATTGGATCTTAATTTTTATTGAAAAAAAAAAAAAAAGCTTTTGACCGGTGAAACTTTCTATATAAATTAAATAATCTGTTTAATCGAACCAAAAAGTTTCCTTCTTGTTTTCGGTTCGGTCGTAAAAATCTAAGTATAGCAAAAAAGCAGAAAGATTATTTTTTAACAATCAAAAATGAAAGTCTATATATTAGTACGAAACTTAACCTCGAAATACCATTCTACAAATGAATTTACGGAAGCACTGGTTCACACATTTCCATCGGTAGCCACTTTGGGTATAACATCTTTCGCTATCTCTTTCCGAGAACCGCCTAGGGTTCCTAACAAGGGGAAATAACAGACGTGTAATACACCGCCATTCTCTTGTTTTGTCTTTTGTCCCCCCCCCCCCAAAAAAAAAAAAAAACTTCTTGTACATAATCACAAAATAAAGGGGAAATCAATCGGGGGAACAGAGACCTCTCTTGATTCTCGATTCTCAGAAAGGCCTCTGGGATTCAACTAGTCTTCATGCTCATCGAAAGGATCTCTGAGTTCCGCCGAGGGTCGACCGAAGGCGGTATACAGGGCATAACCCGTGAAACCGACGAGCGAGCAGGATACGGGAATAGTTACTGAAATCGCGGTTTCCATCACCAAATAATTTAATTAATAACAGTAATAATAGATTTTTGATTTAAAGAGATACGAATGTCTTTCCGGTGTAGCAGTATATAAAGTCAGCGTCTCCCAATCAATCATAGGTCTATGGCTACAAAGATTGTAGATAACGCTCCCAGTGAAAAACCCAAAATAAGTGGTTTGGGAACATTTTTGAAACCGCTCAATTCAGAGTATGGCAAAGTTGCTCCCGGCTGGGGAACGACTCCTCTCATGGGGTTCTTCATGGCCCTATTCGCAGTTTTCTTAGTAATTATTTTAGAAATATATAACTCCTCAGTCGTATTGGACGGCATTTCTGTAAGTTGGTGAAAAAAAACAGGGATCGAACTGTGCGCCTAAACCCCGATGTTACTAGTATCGGGGTTTAATAATAAATTCCTAGTATCACCGAGGCGGTTTAATCGCGCAAATATTTCGATTGATGATTCTGATAATACGGGTGTGCGACTCGCCATAACCAATTCTTTAATGGGAGAGGGAAATAAAAATCGAGTATTCCGCTGAGTGAGAATCGGAAGCAATCAAAACTTGTAGCGCGGGAAACCTCTTTTTCACTCCAGAATTATTAACCATGATTAATTCGGCTGAATATCCCACTAAAGCTTCGTGACAAACGCCACTTTGAGTGACGGGCGGGAAGAATTGAATATCGCTCAAGCGATTAAAAGAGACAATTCGGTTATCTAGATATTTTTTGAATAGGAGCAAACGAATAATTCTGCGCCAAGTCATTCAAAACTTGTTGACTAAGAAAAAAAAGAATTGTTATCCATCAATTCTTTTATTTGTTTCAGAAAGGAGTAGGAGCTCCTCGCGGTAAAGCGGAAATCTAAAGTTCAAACCTGTTTTGATTCGGCATTGGAACGAGATAAAATTCATCCATTTACAGCTCCAATTCGAATTGGACAAATCAATTGGTGAAACAAAGAGATTTCCCAGGAGGCTATCAGTCTCAATTATTATTTCCCAACCAGGAAAATGAGGCTCACATGGGATCGAGGCAAACCGAAGTTTAATAAACCGATTTTGTTGATTTGATAAATAAAATCACTTTGAACACGAGATTAAATGCTTGAAATCAGCATTTTTGTTTTTCATTCCTTTTTGTAAGGAATCGTGCTTGATGTAATAGATAGTTCAGTAATTTTTTTTTCTTCTTTGTCCAAGCTGTATGAGGATAGAGACCCACGTGCAGTTCTTTAAGGGGGAGCCCAAGAAGGATAAGGCGGGCCCACCCACCTTGATAAAATATATGATTGGTTTGAAGAGCGTCTCGAGATTCAAGCAATTGCGGATGACATTGCAAGCAAGTATGTCCCTCCTCACGTAAACATATTCTATTGCTCAGGGGGAGTCACGTTGACTTGTTTCTTGGTACAAGTAGCCACTGGCTTTGCCACGACTTTTTACCATCGCCCAACAATTACAGAAGCTTTTTCTTCAGTTCAATACATCATGACCGAAGTAAATTTCGGATGGCTTATTCGGTCTGTTCATCGATGGTCAGCGAGTATGATGGTTCCAATGATGATTTTGCATGTATCTCGAGTCTATCTCACAGGTGGATTCAAGAAACCTCGCGAATTAACTTGGGTTACCGGCGTAATTTTGGCTGTATCGACCGTGTCTTTCGGTGTAACCGGATATTCATTACCCTGGGACCAAATCGGTTATTGGGCAGTGAAAATCGTAACGGGTGTACCCGAAGCCATTCCAGTTGTCGGATCCTCATTAGTAGAATCATCGCGGGGAAGCGTTGGCGTGGGTCAGGCCACTTTAACTCGTTTCTATAGCTTGCACACTTTCGTATTACCCCTCCTTACCGCTGTCCTTATGCCAATGCACTTCTCAACGATTCGCAAACAAGGTATCTCGGGTCCTCTATAAACAGGTTAACAATTTCAGTTTGGATAGGTACTAAAACATATATATTTGGTTCATCCATACATTAACGTGTCTTAAAATGTTGGATTTATTGAAAGGTTGTCGTACCACTGCCACTAACCCCTTCTAGCAAAAAAGACGAAGGATTCTTTGGTGGTTTCGTTATTCCGGCTCAGTTAGGATGATTGGGGTAACGAGCAAATTCGAAGCATCCAAAGGAAAATTATTGGATCATGGGAGTGTGTGACTCGTTTTGGGGCAGAGGTGCTGATGGTTCATCGGGTACTGCACGCGCAATTGTGGCTTTCCCCGCCAATTCTTCCTGATCTTAAGATTGGGTATTAAAACCTGGATATAAGCTTTGAAAGTTTCTTAAAAAATATTCCCATGATCAAATTCGAAATTTTAGGCTCCGTCAGATCCTATATTCCTGGGTACGCTCGCAATTATTGCAAATCAAATGGTTTATTGGATACGGGCATTTCCTCTGCGTCTGATGCAAAACTAGTTACAATAAATTACCATCGGAGTAAAAGAATGATTTAAAGAAATCGTGAGCGGAATCCCCAACGAGTAAAAATTCCATATCTGTTTTGCCCTCAGGTAAACACATGTATGGTTTATAGATTATCCAGGAGGCGAGCCTTTTTTTCACTCAAGTTTACTTGGATGACGAGCCGTTCTATGTCCTGCAAACCCCTAATTTGGCGAACGCATCAAGATCTGGTTTTACTACCGGGATTATCTCTGGGCTATCCCAAATTTAGTTCAATTCTTAAAAAAAGTTTTCAATGGGGTGTCCAGGGACTGAATATAGAGAATCCCAAAAAGGAATAGCTTGAGCCGGATGATAGGAAATTACCATGTCCGATTCTTATGGGGGGGTGAGGCATCCTTCCTAATAATAAAAAAACCTGATTTGAATGATCCCATTTCGAGAGCGAAATTGGCCAGGGGTATGGGACACAACTACTATGGGGAACCCGCTTGGCCTAACGATCTTCTATATATATTCCCCGTGGTAATATCAGGAACCATCGCATGTACTGTGGGTCTGGCGGTTCCAGAGCCCTCAATGATTGGTGAGCCGGCAAATCCCTTCGCGACTCCGTTGGAAATATCACCTGAATGGTATTTCTATCCCGTATTTCAGATACTCCGTACAGTTCCGAATAAGTTACTAGGAGTTCTTTTGATGGCATCAGTACCGGTAGGCTTGTCGACCGTACCTTTTATAGAAAATGTAAACAAATTTCAAAATCCTTTCCGTCGACCGGTCGCTACAACGGTTTTTTTGATTGGCACCGCAGTAGCCATCTGGTTAGGCATCGGGGCGGCTCTACCCATTGAAGAGTCTTTAACTATAGGATTATTTCAAACATGGTCCACGCAAGGTGTCTCTCGTAGCAACCTACCATTAAACGAATAAGTTTATCTCATTGCTCTGGGGAGTACCTGTTCTACCACGAGACTCCCCTAGGTTTTTAAGTAATCGAATCCATGTCCTACAGTACGATGACTTGTGGAACCAACTCAAAGCTCATTCGTATAAATCAACATTGAATTTTGGTTCCGGTAATGGAAATCAATTCGTCGTTAAGCAGGTATAATCCTCCATTCTTCGTTTATTTTTTCTTTGATTTACTAGGTGATTTTATAGACGAACGCTCCCACAGAGCTTCTGAGACGCGATCGGAGGATCTCTTTCCGGAGTTATTAATTTTTCGCAAATCTTCTCGAGTATAATTCAATAGATCCAGGATTGTATTCACATTGGCTCGTTTGAGACAATTATATACTCTCGGGGGCGATTCCGACTGGTCGATAAATGTATTCCTCAGCGTAATTTCCTTTACCAAATCATCTGTACTGTTCCAAAAATAAGGTATTGCAACATCATATGAATTCTCATTTTCCCGAGACGTAACAGTTTCCCTCACGTCCAAAAAGGGATTGAATAAATCTATGAGTTTTTTGGAAGCTTCCTGTAGTACCTCGCAGGGGGTTAGGCCGCCGTTAGTCCGTACCTCAAAGAATGATATTTCTCCAACTCGCTCAGCATTTTCAAACGGATGAATGCTATGATTCACGCTTCGGACGGACATAAATAAGGCATCAACGGGAGATTCTCCATCTTCATATATATTTGGATCCGATGTACGATACCCGCATCCTTTTTCAATTCTTAAATCAATTTTTACGGAGACTGGTTTGGTGATGGTTGCTACGTATTGTGAGTGATCGACGACTTCCGTGTTGGCTGGCAGTGGTGTGTCACCGGCCGTTACTTCCTTCGGACCAGTTACGCAAATACAAGCTTTTTAAGTATCACGAAAGTTTCCTCTGGACACAATTTCCTTCGAATTGGCCAAAATATCATGTATCGTTTCTCGAATACCCGTTATTGTGGAATACTCACACTTTGGTTTTTCAGATTTGGCACGTGTAACACCGATTCCTTCTATTTCCCCGAGCAAAGCCTTACGCATAGCGATCCCTATGTTACTAGCTTGTCCTTTTCGGAAGGGACATACAGCGGGACGACCATGATGAGGACGATCAGTTTCTATTTTGGATTCTACACATCTACACTGAATACCTCGAATAGGGGTCGAAAAATCATCCTTTGTCATAGCCAAATCCTTTCCTATTTGATGCGATTCTAACTGCTATACACGTCTCTTCTTCGGGGGTCGGCACCCATTATGCGGCATCGGAGTCACATCACGAATGAGACTCAGAATCGCGCCGCTCCTGCGGATGGCTCGTAGGGCTGCATCTCTCCCGGGACCCGGACCACTTATCATCACTTCTGCATGTCTCAGACCCCGATCAATTGATGAACGGATAGCGTTTTCAGCCGCGGTCTGTGCAGCAAATGGTGTGCCCTTACGCGTGCCTTTGAATCCGGAAGCGCCAGCAGAGGACCGAACAACGACTTATCCCCGGACGTCTGTGACAGTAACAATGGTATTATTAAAACCTGCTTGAATGTGAATCACTCCTTTTGGTACCCCCCGCTTTCCTTCACGCAAACGAATCTTCTTTGTTTTTTTCGTCGTATTTGATTGATTCTTTTCCATAAATAGTAGATTAAGACCAATTTGCATCAATTGTCGCCGGTGGTACTGCAAGGCAGTCATCCTTGCCTCTGTTTGTGCTTCGGATTGACACACACTATCACGATTTGTCTTCGCCTACGAATCAATCGGCACTTCTCACACATTCGGCGAATAGAGGCGCGAATTTTCATGTCTGTAACTCCAGACTAATTTGTTGGATTGCTCCTGAAAAAGAAAAACTGGACGAGCCCTGCTTGCGTCTTACCTTCTTTCATTTTGTTGCTCACTGGATCTCGTTGCAACGAGATCCAGTGAGCAACGAACGATTAATCCCAGTTCAGAGATTGACTGAAACTTTGTCAGTGTTCCTAGTGATAAGTACCATTCGTCCGCTTATTTCTAAAGCGGTACGTAATGCGTCCTTTAGTGAGATCGTAAGGACTTAGTTCCGCTTTTGCTCTATCTCCTGGTGATATCCTTATATAATTACGTCAGATCTTTCCCGATATGTGGGTTGGGACCTGGCATCCGTTATCTAAACATACCCGAAACATGGCATTGGGTGGTGACTCCGTAGCTATACCCTCCATATCAATCAAACCCTGCTTTTTCATAATTCGAAGCACCTTTATTGTTTAAATCTTCTTATCACTTGATACTCATATTGATTTGTTTATTGCATCGCCAAGGTTAATAGAGGTAATTAATTGCTTCTAGGAATAAAGGTATATCGACATCCCGCTACAAACACCTCTTTTTTTTTTTAAGCTATTTATTATGATTCGATGGACATAACATGATATCTCCCCTCCAATTTTTCTCCGCCGAGCTTCCCTGTCTGTGACGAGTCCTTCAGATGTTGATGGGATTGCGATCCCTGTACCGCCCAGAACCTTTGGAATTTGCTGATGGGCAAAGTGAATCCTTAATCCGGGTCTGCTTACGCGTTTTACAGCTGCGATATATGATTTTTTATTTTTACCCTTGTATCCTAAACCTGTATCCGAAAAGTACTTCGTATTTTCTCTATGTTCCGTAATGCTTTTTGCAAAACCCTCTTTTAATAGAACGTGTCCGATGCTTCTAGTAACCCCGGTTGCGGGTACTCGAATCGTCAAACCCTTGTTCATATTGGCGTTTCGTGTAGCAACAATCGTAGTGGAAACCAGATCGTTAGTCATGACCAGTAGTTGGTAATCCCGGAATAGATCCCGGGTTTTGCATATCCACGTGTGAGTAAATATACCAATATATTTAATAATAAAAAAGTATTTCACTTCATTTTTGCATGCTGGGGTCAATCCAACGTAATATTCCCTTGCGGCAGCACAGTCAGGTTAATCACTACGAATGAGTTAATCAGAATGAGGAGATGAGGATTACTTTGCGGCGGTGACCAGCCCCCTCATGGCGTACTCAGAGATGGGAACTATGCCACATCATTCTGCTTTGCTTTCGTACTTTGTCCCTGCATCGAAACACTAAACACAATAACAAATTAGTTGATAAACATTCTATTTTGATTTGTCACTCTTATGCCTCTAGCCCTTCATTAATCTTCTGTGACACTTCAGAAGCCAATGACACGATTCTAGCGAGGTTGCACTCCCTTAACTCCTTAGTCACCGGACCAAATATCCTTGTCCCTTTTGGATTACCGTCTTGGTTGACGACGACTGCTGCGTTGTCGTCGAATTCCAGAGCTGTTCCGTTTTTGCGTTTCAACCCCTTGCGAGTGCGTACCGCCACTGCCCTAATCACCTCGGACTTTTTAACAGACGTATTAGGTACGGCTTCTTTAACCACGGCGATTATTGCATCACCAATATCTGCGTATTTGCAATTGTTATTTCCCAGTATCCGAATACACATCGGTTTGCGAGCCCCGCTGTTGTCAGCTACATCCAAACGAGTTTGAGACTGAATCATTTACTTATCAGGAGTTTAACTGCGTAGATACGCAATAATTGATTATTCCACTTATGTTTATGCATATACAGAGACATGGAAACAGATTAGTAGTTTTACTCCCCGTCTTCTACTATTGATCCTGCAGAACTAACGGACTGCTTCGTCCGCTTATCGATGACGTCGTCACTAGCGACGGCCTTGTTGTTCGGTTCCGCTTCTATCACTCATTGTTCGATACAAGCTTTCTGAAACTCTTTGTTCGTTCCCACCAAAATAGGTAGATGACAAATTTTGGGATATTAAAAATTTTTTTTAATGTATGGATATGGGCTACGCTTGCGAACTTCTCACCATTGGAAAAACCCATCGCTACACTGGTCAACCCCTCTTTTGTGCCTATCCAAAAGACGGATGGATTCATTTTCAATGACCGGAACTTCGGTGAGTCCCCCTTGGATAAGATTCTATGCTTGTAACGTATTCCGAACCGTATCCAATCGTTATATCACGAACCGATCATATCAGTTATTCGGGTATGCACAGGCATTTTGTAGGAGGCCATCTTCGTGGCAGCTCTAGCTACATCTGCTGATACCCCACCTATCTCATGGATGACCCGTCCTGGCTTGACAACGGGGACCCAATACTCGGGAGATCCCTTACCGGAGCCCATACGCGTTTCAGCGGGTCTCATAGTGACTGGCTTATCAGGATAAATCCGTATCCACGACTTGCCCCCCCGACGAGCATACCGAGTTATTGCCCTTCTACCCGCTTCTATCTGCCGGGCTGTGACCCATGCAGGTTCCAGTGCCTGAAGCGCGAATCTTCCAAAAGAAATGCGATTACCACGACTAGAAATTCCTTTTAACCTTCCTCTGTGTTGCTTACGAAATCTGGTTCTTTTGGGGTTACAGTCGATGGCTACAGATTTGTTCCATCCCTGGTGCGTAACCGGCCATGGTGTTTTATCATCAGCTGGCTACTCGTAGTTCTTTCCCTGTAAGCTTTCCCATTTGAATAAAACACTTTTATTTACATATGAAGGAAAGAGAATCACTCCATCACTACAAATCGGGGATTGCAATAATCCCATGTATTTTTTGTTTCACAAATTGCCAAGTAACTAGGTGAGATCCACGAGCGGGAGTGCACTTCGTATTTTGCCTCATCATCCAAACCAACTTGTGTTGAATTTTGATTCGGCATAAATGGGTTTTTCTCGCTATCCTATCGAACGGACCAATGCTGATTCTCGTTACAGCGCGGGATTCGCGGATTCCCTCGTTTTTTAAAAAAATCTTTTTTTTTTTTTTTTACGCTTGGGTTCCCTTCCCGTGATGGGGCTGGGCTTGGCAATTCCCATTCAATTGATTTTCATACTGTATTTTCATACTGTCGAGTCGTTTGTGTTGGTATAAACCGACTCATAGCTCCGTTCCCGCATTAGGTTTAAATGCGATTGATGGGTCCAGTATCGTGCTTCCACCGCGCTACACCACGTATCCTTTTGGGGTTCATCCATTAACCATACGAAAAAAACATTGAGACGCTTTGTCCATCTTTTGTTATTATGACTTCCCTTTAGTTTGCATAGCTTCTCCGAAGTCAGGAACTCCCTTCTATGTGTATGACGCAGCAAGCATTAGATATGGAAAACTACTGTTATCTCACCCTTTCTTTTCATCCATGTTCAATACCCTTTTTGTCCTCTGTTTATTCAATACCTTCTTGCTAATAACAGAAAATTAATTAATCAATGCGTTTGTTTTTGTTGGGGTAAAAAAAGTATTTTTTTTTAAGCGAGTCGCACACTAAGCGTAGCAAAAATCGATCAAAAAGTTATGAGAGATTAGACATGTGTCTAATCCCTAATATCTGTCTTTAAAAGAGTAAAATGAAATGGTATTAATGCTACATCAAACTTAATACGTCCAAGAATTGGATATCTTCGTGTTTGTATTTAACATCTCAGTTACATCGCTGGGGAAGAACCCTTTCGTTTTGTTTCACACCTCGAGATACCCATACCTTTGTACCTAAAACGCCATGAATCGTCTGAGCCGGGTGATAGGAATAATCAATACAAGCCTTAATGGTTTGTAGAGGAACCCTTCCTTCTCTGGCCCATTCGACTCGAGCCATTTCACTGCCGTTCAAGCGTCCTGATATTTGGACTCTAATCCCTTCGTTATCGGTTTCTCCAACAGGCTCAATGGCTTTTTTCATTGTTCTTCGAAAAGCTACTCGATTTGTTGATTGTGACGCGATAAACCCCGCTGAAATTTTTGGGTTTCCATAAGGTTGAAAAATACTACTCGAAGTCACTCGAATCTTTTGTCTCTCAGAATAAAATGAATTTTGGATATTATTTCTTGGTTGATCAAGCCCTGAATTATGCTCTTCAATTAGTGAATCTGGAAATCCCGTATGTATTTCAATCCCTGTAAGATCTGTCTTCCTCTGAATATCTATATGCCCGATTCCACCATGATCAAAACGATTTTTTATGCGTTTTTCCATACACTTTTGAATACAAGTACGTATTCTTTCGTCTTCTTCAATGAATTTTGGATGATCCTTTGGTTCTGCGAACCAGTGCGAATAGTGTTTCCGATTGATACCAAGTCAAAAACCGAGTGGATGAATCCTTCTTCCCATTGTGAATCCCTCATGAGTGGATGTTTACTATGTCTATTCCTACATATATCCAAATTTTTTTTTTCTATTTGATCAGTTAGTCGCCACGACTCGCGATGCTGTTATATATTATTCCTTTTGCGGTCGATTCCCCAGCATCAATTTCGCAGTTACGTGACAAGTAGGTTTACGAATAGGATAACCACGTCCTTGAGCTCGAGGCCGAGACCTCTTCAAACAAGGGGCGTTACCCACGTGAGCATCGCTAACAAATAAATCGGATTTGTTGAACCCGCTATCAAAATTATTGTTGGCATTTGCAGCTGCTGAAATAATTGATTGCAACACAAAGTAACACGCCTTGTAAGGCATGAATTCGGGTAATACAAGCGCTTGTTCATGGGAACAACCCCTAATTCGGTTTATGACTCGTCGGGTTTTATTGGCTGACATACGGACATTACTAAGCGAAGCTCTGGTTTGCGTTTCCCGTTCGTCCTTGGTTTTCGTGAGATATGATTTCTTCGTTATCGACGGGACCTCTTATCAGTTTTTGAATGACCCTTAAATCCTCTGGTGGGTACAAACTCTCCTGGCTTATGCCCCACCATACGATCAGTCACATGAATAGGCAAGTGCTCCCGTCCATTGTGAACAGCAATTGCATGTCCGATCGTGATGGGTACTATGGAAGAAGCGCGGGACCGAGTCACTACAATTCTTTTTTCTTTCTGTAAATTGGGATTTTTAATCGTTTGGATTGGGTGATTCGCTACGAAAGGACCCTTCTTCGATGATCGTGTCATGATCAATTACCTCCTGTTCAATCCGATGTCTTTATTTTTATTAATCGATGAATCTTGTGACGGCGAAGAATGAGTGGATTACTGTATCTCTTGGTCCTGCGACTCTTTTTACCAAGGGCGGCGCGTCCCCAAGGAGTTGAGGGTTTCTCCCTCCCGATTGGTGTTCTGCCCTCACCCCCACCGTGGGGATGATCCACAGGATTCATGGCTGTACCTCTCACAATGGGTCTTCTACCTAACCGACGCCTAGATCCGGCCTTGCCCAAACTTTTTTTGTTGATGTCGATATTGCCAACTCGCCCCACAGTTGCGGAACAATTTCGAGATACTAAACGGACTTCACCAGAAGGTAATCGAGGAGTTGCCAACCGACCTTCCTTCGCAATTGTTTTTGCTGCTGTGCCAGCCGCTCTGACCGATTGTCCACCTCTTCCGGCTATTGACTCAACGTTATGAATAGTTGTACCCAAGGGTATTTCAGTTGAAGTGGGCTTTTCCATGTAATTCCGTAGCATGGGAAATCAATCAAAGGAAAAGTCTCTTCTCGAACTGTACGAGCTGCTTTCGAAGCACACGGCTCTCCGGATGCAGGTTTCATTGGAATCAATTCACTGTCCATAAAAGGTAGTAAGATTCTTCCCGATTATATCCTCGGTGTTTTCACCGTCACCTGGCTTTTGTTCATTAATTTGGCTAACGGATTTTATGAATTCAGTGACTCACGCTAGCATTTATTATTAATGCTAAAGATAACTTAGGAGGCATTTCCCAAATCTGATCTATCTATTACTGGTACAGATTCAGACATCGGAAAACATTTATTTTCCTTTACTACATCAAAAATTTTTGTTCGGTTTTGTCCCTGACTACCACACCGAACAAAGATGAGTCACATCCTTTTTTTTGTTCATCTGTACGTTTCAACCAGGCAGATACCTTTTCATTTGATTTGTGGGATTCAAAATTATTTTTGTGATTTCTCTCTCTCCGTATTGTCTTACCACCACGGGTCAGTAATAATAGATCATTTCTGAACCCCGTAACCCGCTGCTACCCCTTCCTAGTTTCCCCTTCCGGATAATCCCCGTGGGTAAATCTCATTAAATAAAGGGATTTTTTAATCAGTACTAGATTATTAATTTCAATTTTGGTATTTATAACCAAATACGTGAATCGAATATTCAAATCGCACTCAGGGTTAAGGAATTCCCGTTCGAAACAGATGCTTCAGATCCGGATATTAAGGCATCACCAACTTTTACTCCCCAAGCATGTGAAATATACCTTTTTTCACCATCTGTGTAACTAACCAAGGATATGTATGCGTTACGATTTGGGTCGTATTCGACACTCACTACTTTCCCAAAAATATTTTTTTTATTTCGTTTGAAATCAATTATTCGGTACAAGCGTTTATGTGCACCCCCCCTTCCCCTGCTAGTCACAACCCCCCTATTATTTCGTCCATTTCGCGACAGGCTCTTCCGCTTTGACTGTTTGTAAGGCTCTCGTTCAACTAATTCTTTGAATTCTGAAACAGATCGATTACGCGTACCGGGAGTACAAGCTTTATATATTCAAATAACCATAATTTTTATTCTCATTTATGATTTAATTTAAGATATTTTCTCATTAAAAAAAAGTGGGATGGAGTGACTCTCCTTAAGAGTGACAATTACTCTCTTACGACATACCTGAAGATTTACTTTGCTTTTTCGCTCTTTAACTGGTAACCGATAACTATTAATATTCTTCACTCTAACTTCAAAAAATTTTTCGATCCAGTCTTTTATTTCTGTTTTGGTCGATTTTGCATCAACGTCAAAAGTATATTGATTTTTTTCCAATGAACAGATGCTCTTCCCAGTGAGTACTTGATTCCTCGGTTTATTCATACTTTTTTGTTTGTTATGCCCTCGGTTCCAGGGAATTAAAATCGATTAATATTTTGGATCCATTCTGATGTTCACTCGCTCTCGTGTTTCCTGTATAGTTCCATTTTTTGCAATGCCGAGCTGGGGATATCATTTCGTCGGTGCGCTTAGGTGCTTCGCACGATCCGCACACTCCTTCAGGATTGGTTGGCTCACACAAGAACACAACACAATGAGAGGCTATTAACACGAGAATGTCGCGCGGATTGCAATTTGGACTCAGTTATTTTCAGAAAGAATTAGAGAAACTAAAAATTGAACGGGATTGTTTTTCACATCCATTCCTCTTTCAGGATGATATTCATTCAATTGCTTACGGTTGTTTTGCAAAACCATACGATTCGATCGAGACTATGGATTGTCCCGGGAAGTACAACATGGTCGGCGTGAGACGGTTAATAAGAAAGGCACGCCACCAAGACTATTCAGAAATCCTCTTGAAACCTCATCAAAAATCATTTGATGAGTCATGCATTAATCCTTATATCGACGCGCCTACGAAGGGGGCATGTCTGGTTCTTGAGATGTCTACTTCGTGTCCTGCGCAATCCATAAACTTAATTGAATGGAAATCCTTCCGCTCCATCCATTCCGTATCTCTCTTCATGGAAGGCAGATTATCGTAATCTAATTTCTTATTAAGAGCAAAAACCTCTTGCTTTGCTCATCCTGAAACTTTAATTCGAATGTTTCGTCGGCGAATCCAGGATGTTTCGCTCTTAAACTTATTAAGACTTATATTACATATGCGTGGAAATCCGCTTCTATATCGGTCTGTTCAGGGGGGGGGAAGCCCGGTCACTCTACTATGGAATTTTTACCTTCGTGAGACAGAGTTTTTGCCATCGCCTCCATGGGAACGGTTCTGTACACCAGGATCAGAGTATTCTGCTGTGCCATCCGACCAAAAGAATATAAATCGAAAGGAAAAAGATGATTGTAGACCCCGTTTAATTTCATTAAACGAGGATTTTCGTTCGGTTAGTGGTTCGTGCACTCACTACGTAAGATACAAAAACCATTTTTTATTTGTTCTTATGGGAACCAAGGATTCGATACGAAAATGGGTTTATCAAATTTCGACATTTGTCCAATCCAATTCCCATTGCTGGTTTCACTCCCATCAAATATGTGTCAAAAACGTAATGAAAGGTTCTGTATCTCCATCGGGCTATACACCAGGTGTTCGATCAAGACATAAAAATGTTTGGGCCGTTACTCCGAATGCGTCGTACGGTACTGCCTACACAACCAAAGAATTCTTTCCCGAAGTTCCAACCTCTCTTTCAATTGGATTTATGATGGAAGGGGGTTTTCGCGATGGCATCGGACGTTCGACCAGCCGATCGGACTGGGCGACCTTGACAGATGGTAAGATTCTGAACCGATTTGTGAATCTCTGGAAGGTTCTTCCCCTTTATTACAGCGGGTCGCGGAACAAGGATGGATTACGAAAATCGAGATATATATCAAAGCTTTCATGCGATAAGACCTTGGCTTGTAAACACAAAACTACGACACGCCGGGTTCGACAAAAACTTTATTTAGAATTTGATTCAAAAAATTTATGGATGAATCCAGAAGTGTATTCCCCGTATGGTACCCGAAATATGCGAAGTTCTCGGCATCCCGACCTCATTCGTCCTGCATGTCGATAATTCGTATTAA